TACTTATAAAATTATCTTTAAGTTATAATTGAGTCACACATAAATACTATTACATAAATTTTTATTATTATTATTATTAATATAGATTTATTTATATATTATATTATATATTATATATTTATTAATTTATTATTATTATTTAGCCCCGGGCCCCCCGGGCCCGGGACCCCGCTAGGAGTTATTTATTATTATTATTATTAAAATTTATACCTTTGATACTTATTATATATTTAATATTTACTTCTTATGAAAGCTTTATAATTAATATTATTTATTATTAATCTAATTTATATTTCATTTCTTTAATATATTTAAATATTATTTATATCTTTATTAAAATACTTATTTTATTATAATTAATTATAGTCCTAATTATATTATATTATATTATTTTATTTATAGAAATACCATTAGAAGATTATATATATATTTATTAGTCTAATCACTCCTTATTATATAATTAGCCCCGGGGCCGTACGGCCCCGGGACCCCGAAAGGAGTATGATAATTATTTAATTTATTATATATTAATAGTATGAGTATATATTATTATATCTTTAATTCTTGAATATTATTTATATTTTTATTATATAAAGGTTAAGTATTTTTATACTATATATTTATTATTCATACTTTACTTATTATATAAACACAATATATATATATCATATATTTATTAATTATATAAAATGATATAGATTTATTATTTTAAAGAATATTTATTATATTAGAATTATATAGATAATATCAATATATATTATATGTATTATAAATATTATAGAGTCATATAAAATGAATATCAATATCTAATAATAATATTATTATTATGTATATATTTTATCATTAATTTATTATTTTAAAGGAGTATTTATTATGATAGAATATTTATTATTAAAAGTATATATTATATATTATTATATATTAAAAGATAAAAGATAAATAGTATATAGATTTTTTATTCTCTTATTTATTTACTTTATTTTACTTATTATTCTTATTATATATATATATTATTTAACCTATTTATTATTCTTATTATATATATATTATTTAACCTACTTACTCACTATTTTATTAATTAGCCCCGGGGCCGAACGGCCCCGGGACCCCGGAAGGAGTATTCATGATTATTATTTATTTATTATTTATTTATTATTAATTATTATATATGATTCTTTATTTATTATATATTAATAGAAGTATACTATATATTTTATAATAAGAAGGTAAATATAAAATTATAAATAAGAAGAAGTTATAAATTAAAGTTTTATATTAAAAAGGTAGATGTTATTATTATTATTAAGAAGGCAGTTGTTCTGATTTAAAGTATTATAAATATATAGAAAAGAAGTATTCTGAATTAAAATATTATAAAATTAATATACTTATAATAAGACTTTAATAATTAATATTATATATATTAGTCATTAGATAATATATAATACCACTAATTAAGTTAATTTAATTTAATTTAATTTAATATAACATTATTCATTATTATATTAATACACATAAGGTAATATAATATTATTTTATTATTATATTAATCCTAATATAATATACCCTATATATTATTTATATTTAAGAATATTATATATATATCAAAATTATATATTTATTTATAAATACATAAGATATTATTAATTATATATTATTTATATACTTTTTATTATATTATTATTTATATTACTAATTCATATATATATATTTATTTATTATATAATCCTTAAAATAGATTATATATTTCTATTATACTTCTTTGGTAAGTTATACTTTATTAATATATTATTATTTTATAATAAAAATTAATGTTTTTATATATTATTTATTATATTCATTTATTACATATAAATATATAATACCTAATATCTAATACCTAATTATATTTATTTAAGTTTATTAATATTTTATTTAATCTTATTAATATTTTATTTTATCTTATTAATATTTTTATTAATCTTATTAATGATTATATTTATTATTATATCATAATAAAAGTATCTATATTATCTTTATATTATATATTATATATATTAGTTTTTATTATATTTTTTATGATTATTATTATATTATTAGCAAGGATAAAGAGACTCGAACTCCTAATGATTGATTTGAAATCAACTGTTTTACCATTAAACTATATCCTTATTATTTATTTATATTATATTATATCAATAAATATTCTTAATATATAAAGTTATTACTTATTTATATTTATATATATATTTATTACTTATTTATATTTATATTTATTTATTATTCCTTATAAGATTTATTTATATTATTATAAAGTATATAAGTTGGGTTTATTATATATTATAAAGATAGTATATTTATTATATAATTATTATAAGAGCTATGAAGTACATCCCTAGGATGGTTATTATTTATTATGTATTATATTATATTATATTATAAAATATTATTATAAAAATATATTATTATATATATTTTATATAAAAACATACCTTATTTATTATAAAAGTATACATATATTATATTAATCCTTATTAAAGTATTTTATTATTATTACAATTTTATATATATTTAGATAAATATTTAATAAATACCTTATTAATAAAAAATATATCATAATAAAGTATATTAAAGATATTATAGTAATAAATAAATATTAAATATCATATTAATCTTATTATTATATTATTATAACTTATTATTAAATTAATAAAATATTATATACATAAGTATTATTATAAATTATTATATTAGTATTGTTTTAATTATTATTTACATAAGTATTTATATTGTTTTAATTATTATATTTAATGTATATATATTATACATATTATATATATATTATGTATTTATTATATAATTATTATTATTAAGTATTATAAAGAGTTAAATAAAGATATTATATATAAAAAGTAGTAAGATATATATTATTTATATTAACAATATATTAATTAATTAATTAATTAATTAAAGAAGAATTAATATTATTAAAGATAACAATATATATATATTTATTATTATAAATGGAAGAATATTTAAGATATTTATAAGCCCACCGCAGGTTCCCCTACGGTAACTGTATTTCAACTTCGCATTAATTCATATTATTTCGGATATAAATATAATAATAATAAATAATCATTAAATATTTATTAAATTATATTATATAATAGGATAATAAGATGTTTCAACGCGTGATGAGTGATTAGTGCGAAACAGTTAGAATATTCACCGTAACATACTAATTTACGTATTACTAGCAATTCTTTTTTCATATAATCGAATTTCAGATTATAATTCATATTAATATATAATATATAAATATATTAAAAGTTAAAATGTTTTATATTATTAATTAAATATATTATTAGATATATTTTATATAATTTTATTATCATTTTATTATAGCACGTCTATTACCCATATTATAAGGATCATTATGATTTGTCTTAATTCCTTTCTTTATATTAATAAATAATATAAAAATTATATATAATTAAGATTATATATATGGAGTTTTGTTCGTTTATGAACTTAATCTAAAACTTTGCAGCACGAACTAAAGACAACAATGTAACGCCTGTAATATAATAATTAAATTAATTATTATAATATTCAAAATATGGTAAGATTAGTCGTGGATTATCGAATTAAATAACATGCTCCACTGCTTAAGTCTGTAACCGTCTATTGTTTTGAGTTTCATTATTGCTAACGTACTCTTCAGGTGGAATACTTACATTTTCATTTATTATTAATCTAATTTTTAGATTTATAATTGTATTCATAGTTTACTACTAGAACTACACGGGTATCGAATCCGTTTCGCTACTCTAGTTTTAATCCCTCAATGTCAGTTAATAGTTAATTAATATTTTCACATATATTAGTCTTATAATTATTATTATTATTTCATCTTTACTATTATAATTCTTTAATTAAATCTATTAACTCTAAATTATTAAATAATTCATCCTACGGATCCTTTAAACCATTGTGATTAACGCTCGCCCTCTTTGTGTTACCGCGACTGCTGGCACAAATATTTGTCAGGACTATTAAAATATACAATAAAACATATAAATATAATATTATTTTTACATATTATTATATTAATTATATCTTTATATATCTATATATATTATATATAGTAATTAATATCATTATTTTAATTATTTATGGATTTTATTTTTAATCAATTTATATATATTATTATTATAATCTTTATAATAAAATTTTATAATTATTTATATATCATCCTAATAAGTAACTGGATCAATCTTTCGATCATTGTCCAATATTCCTCACTGCTGTATCATATAGATATTGACTATATTTCAGAGTCAACGTGATCGTTCTAACTTTCATTATCGATTATGGATCGTTGGCTAGGTTCACTTTTATTAAACCTACTACCTAAACCATTATTGGCTTGACTATAGATAAATATTAATATTATTAATATTCTTTTATATTATTATATATATTTTATATATTTTATTATTAAGTATTTAGCTTAATCTATAGTTCATTAATTCCGAATAAATTACTCACGTTTACACCACATATTTATTATCTTATTAATAATAAACGTATGATTCGCATGTGTCATGTCCTTATTTAGCGCTTAATCTGAACCAACATCATATTCTTATTTATTTTATTTATCCTTATTATATAATATTAAATATATATATATATATATTATATATACATATTATTATAATTATTATATAAAATTATTATTATTTATTACTTATAACAATATACCTTTAAAATATTATTATTATATCTATACTTCTTTAACATATAAATATATTTATTTACTTAATCCTTAATTATTTATTACATTATATTATTAATTATTGATATTATTTTATTGAGGTAAATATAATATATTATAATACTAAATTATATTCACTTCTCTAGATATACGGGCCTCCTAGGCCCGTAACTATATTATATAATATACTTTACTTTTTATATTTTTTATACTTTAACTTATTATATTTTATATATTTTTACTTATTATATTTTATATACTTTTACTTATTATATTTATATAATATACTTTAACCAGACTCCTTCGGCGTCCGCCCCCCCCCGCGGGGGCGGGCCGGACTTTATTATTATAATTTATATATATAACATTATTATTATTTTTTATATAAATAAGATAATTTATAAGTATTTATTTATTATTAAATAGAAATATTTTTATCAATATATTTAATTAATTATTAATAACCTTACTTTAATCTCCTAAGGTATCCGCCCGCGGAGCGGGCGGAACTTTATTTAATTAAATTATTATATATATGATATTATATATATATTTTCATATAATGAAAGAAATTATACATTTTATATTATAATGTTTATTTAATATTTAGTAAGATAGAAGTATATATTATTGTTATTTATATAATCTGATCTAATATATTATATTTTTATATATTTATATAATATACTATTTAAAAATTATTGTTATATTTTATTAGCCCCGGGCCCGGGGGGCCCGGGACCCCGCTAGGAGTAATTATATAACATTATTATTATTTTATATAAAGTCTAATAAGTATTTATTATTATTTTATTAACTTTTTAAGAAATGTATTTAATTAATGATTAATAATCTTATTTTAATATTTATTTAATTATATTATTATATATAGTCTGGTCGCCGGATGCCGAAGGAGTCTAGAATATTAATATTATCTTTTAAGATATATATTATATTTATATTATATTATAATTTGTATATGTATATGTATATAGGGGCCCCATTATATTTTTATATATATTCATATCTTAAGGGGCCCAGATATTATTCACTTATTATTTATTACCTTATTCATATTATTATATATATTTTATATAACTCAATTATATTATTATAAAAAAAAAGTCCTAATTATATAAGAATATTAACTTATTATTATTTATATTATTTATTTATATTTAACACCACTAGGAACATAAATTATTTTATCATTATTTATTAATATAAAGAAAGGAGTATTACATTATATATTTTATCTTAATTTATTATATTTATTATTATAATCTTTATATAATATTATTATTATTATTATTTTATTAATCATATTTTATTTTATTATTAATAAGTCCGGCCCGCCCCCGGGGGGGCCGGACGCCGAAGGAATATATTCTAATTATATTTATTTATTATAAAAAGGGAAATAACATTATATTCATTTAGAATTATTAGGATTTATTATATATTTTTATTATTATATTAGTCTGTATAAGTCTAATAATATTATTATATATTATTTAAAGAGAGTATTATTATATTATATTATATTATTATATATATATAATTTTTATATATTATCTTATATTATATTGAGATAATATTTATATTTATATTATTTATATTTATATTATTTATATTTATATAGGGGCCCCATTATATTTGTATATAATTCTTATATTTTAAGGGGCCCAGATATTATTCATTTCTTATTTATTATCTTATTCATTTATTATTTATTATCTTATTCATTTATTATTTATTATATATATTATTAATTATCTTATTCATATTACTTAATTATAAAATTACTTAATTAAATTTTATATATATATTATTTATAACATATTATAACATAGTATTTATATTTTACATTGATATATTTATATAAAATATTTTATCTTAATAGGAGTATTTAAATATTATTATTATTTATTATTATTAAAAGGTTATATTTATTATATTATTATAATTATTAAAGTTATATAAGAATGAATCTTAATTATACTCCTTCCCGGATTCCTATATTTTATTAAATTAAAAGATATTATATTAAAGAGAATAAAATTAATATATATTTATTGTATTTTATTTATATATTCATAATAATATATGATTATATTTTATTTATTATTATATATATATAGAATTATATTGATAAAAATAGTATATTATATTATATTAAATTATATTATATTCTAATGCGGGACAAACCCAGCTAAGATTAGCTGGGTTTGTCCCGCTTAACTTAACCTAACTTTACCTTACTTAACCTAACTTTACTTACTTTACTTTACTTTATTTTAATAAATTACTTTAATAAACTTACTTATTTAATTTACTTACTTAACTAAACTTTACTTACTTAATTAAACTATACTTATTTAATTAAATTATACTTACTTAATGAAACTATACTTTATTTATTAAACTTTATTTATTTTACTTAATAAGATTTTATTCTACTTTTTATTTATCAGACTTAATTTAGAATATAAAAATATATTATCCCTTCTTTAAAATTATTATTATTTTTTAAGTATTTATATTATTCATAAACTAGAATATTATTATATAAAAAAAGTATATATATTATAGATATTAACTTTTCATTTATAATGTATATTATTATATTAATAAATATGAAGAATATATTATATTTTATCATTTTTATAATAATTATTATTATTATATTAATTTAATTAATAATATTTTATTTAAGATATATATTTATTATATTTTTGTAATTTAAATATATAAGTAATAAATATTTATAGGGGGAGGGGGCGGGTGATTAGAAACCAAACTAAACAATAAATTAAAGAACGTAAATGGAAGTAATTGATATAAAATAACTAATAAGTACTATAATAATAAAATAAATTGAATAAATATAATTAAAGGATAAACAATATAATAAATTGAATAAATATAAACTTTAAAAATAAAAACTAAATGAATAAAATAATAAGATTAAAACAAGAAAGTATCCGGGTCCCTGTTAAAATTATTATTGAAAATAATAATGGGGACCCCCCCGAAGGAAGAAAGAATTGAAATAATATATAAATAATTTAAAATATTAAATTATTAATATAAATAAAAAAAAAAGAAATAAGAAATATAATAAATATTAATAAAAATACAAAAGAATCTAATAAATAAATAAAGAATATATAATATAAATATATATTATAAATATAAATAATCTAATATTAGTTTAAGAATATATTAAATAATATATGATAAATATAAAGAAAATTATAATTATATAAGGATTAATAATAAGTTTCTAAGTATATAGATAATAAATATTTAATTATAATAAAGGGGATTAAGAGATATTATTAAATATATATAGAATTTATATATAAATAAATATAAGACTAGGTTATAATCATTATTAGGTACATCGTCTCGTACCGTCCAATTGGACGGTACGATACGATTATTACGAGTCTCACATGAAAGATATTAAAAGTCCGGCCCGCGGGGGGGGCGGACGCCGAAGGAGTATTATAAAAAAAAATATAATTTAAATATTAAAATGAAATAATATTTATATTAAATTAATAAAATATAATCATATATAAAATATATATAAAGTTTATTAGAAATAAGTAAATATATATAAAAGTTTATTATAAATTAATAAATATATATAAAAAGTCAGATATAAATAAATTAGGAGAAAATATAAATTTTAATAATAAAGAAAAGTAATCTAATTATTATTTTCATATGATATATGATAATTAATATGAGGATGTTAGACTTAATTATATAAAAATATAATTCCAAATAAATAATCTATAAGTATATATACATATATATATTATATGTATTTAATTATTACTCCTAGCGGGGCTAAAAAAGAATATAAATTATAATAAAAATATATTAAAAGTTTGATTTGATATAGATAAATATATATCTTTAAAATAGTTAAGTTAAGTTAAGTTAAGTTAAATTAAATTAAGTTAAGTTTAATTTGTAAGTATAATTACTATTTACTACATCGTCACGTACCGTCCAATTGGACGGTACGTGACGATTATAACTTGCTTTACATAAAAGAATATTAAAAGTATTATTTACAAAAATATACATATTTAATTAATATAAAGGATAGGAGAATAGAATAGAATATAATCTAATTTTATCTAATCATATATAGTCCGCCCCCCCCGGGGGGGCGGACGCCGGAGGAGAATATTATAAAAAAGTTAGGTATAAATAAATTATGAAAAAGGTAATATTAATAATATTCCTAATGGAGTTAAATAAAAGTCATCTAATAATAATAAAAATTATATTAAATATAATCATCTATATAGTATAAATATACATAATATATATATATATTAATTATAATAAAAATAAATAAAGAAGAATTATTTAATTCTTTAATAAGTTAATAATAATTAATAATAATAGATTATAAAATATGAATAAATAAGTATATATTTTTTAAAGAGTTTAGTTTAGTTTAGTTTAGTTTGTAAGTATAATTACTATTAATAACATCGTCTCGCACCGTCCAATAGGACGGTACGAGACGATTATAACTTGTTTACATAAAGAATATAAGGAGTCCTAAAGAAGTATTAATTATAAAAATGTTAATATTTAATTAATATCTATATCAGATTAATAATAAGTATATATATAATATTATAACTCCTAGCGGGGTCCCGGGCCCGGGGGGCCCGGGGCTCCTAGCGGGGCTATATATAATATTGAAAGAGTTATTATTATAAACTAGGTATATTATTATTGTAATGTTTTAATAAGAATAAAATAAAATAATAAAAATTATTCTTAATATAAAGTCTTATAGTTAATAAAATAAATATAATTGAATTATTAATTATAAGATTTATTAATATTTATATATATTTAATCTTATAATATTAATATAAAGGAGAATAAAAATCATTAATAGTCCGGCCCGCCCCCGGGGGGCGGACGCCGAAGGAGTATAGATTAATAATATAGTATATTATAGTATAGTATAGTATAGTATAATATTATATAATAAATTACTTCATTATTATTCTTAAAATTATAATATATTTAAAATTATCTTATACATTATAAAAATAAGTAAGATTATCAATATATTTAAAATAAATAATAAAAAGGATAAATTATATTTACAATTATATATAAAATTATATAATATCTATTAGATTTATAATAAAAGATTTAATAATTATTATATATATATATATTTTTAATTTAGCTCTGAAGGAGTTAAATAAATTTAGTATAAAATAATATTTTAGAATATTATTAAGTATATATTAATATCTTAATAAATAATATTATAATTACCATTTATAGTATATTATTATTAATTTAATATTAAGATAATAATAATAATTTAAAAGGATTAATAATTTATATATTTTTGATATTTTTATATTTTGAAATATATAAGTAGTAGGGGGAGGGGGCGGGTGATTAATAACAAGAATAAACAATATATTAAAGAACGTAAATAGAATTAATTGAATATAAATAACTAATAAATAAATTATAAAGAAAATTAATAATAAATATAAAATGTATATATTAGAATAAAAAGAAGTATATAATATATAATAAAGAAATAAACTATAAAGGAGATTTATAAAGATAAATAATAAGTTAATATAAAGAATAAATAAAGATAAGAAATGAATAAAATAATAAGATAAGAACAAGAAGATATCCGGGTCCCTGACATAATTATTATTGAAAATAATAATGGGGACCCCCCCGTAGGAAGAAATAAAATATATAAAATATAATAATATTAATAAATAAAATAAATAAATAATATAAAATATATATATAATAATAGAATATATAGAATATATATAATATAATATATAAAGAAAAGAGTATTAAAGATATAAATCTTAATGTTATATTATAAGTTTTAATATAATAATAATTTATAATCTTATAAATAAATAATATAAAATAATAAAGGTATAATATACACTTTAGAATACTATATATCATTTAAATATATATAAATTAAATTTATAAATAATGTATATATATATTAATATCCTTATTTTTAGTATAGAAATTATTAATATTATTTTATAAGTTAATATTAACTAGTTAATAATAATCTATTTGTTTAAGATTAATTAATTAATTAATTAATTAAATTATAATAAAATATAATGAGTATATTTAAGTAATTAATTATATTGTAAGACTTTATATCCATATAAGTAATATAGTTTATCTTCTTCTAAGATTATATAAAATATTAAGGAAATATATATATAATATATATAATAAATTAATTTCTTGATATTAAAATTAAATATATAATTTCTCCTAGCGGGGTCCCGGGCCCCCCGGGCCCGGGGCTAATAAAATATTAAATAAAATAAATTATATTAATAGTCTGGTCGGAAATTATTAAATAACTATAAGGATGGTTGACTGAGTGGTTTAAAGTGTGATATTTGAGCTATCATTAGTCTTTATTGGCTACGTGGGTTCAAATCCTACATCATCCGTATATAAAAATAAATATCTAAATTATTAATCTATTTATCTTTATGATATAAAAATTATTATAAATAAAATTATATTAAACCCGCGGGACGAACCCAGCTTAGCTGGGTTCGTGCCCGCGGGGAATATATATAATATGATAAAATATAATATAATATAAGATTATATTAATATGTATAGACTAATAATAAATATATATCTATATTATTTCTTCTAAGATTATTATTATATATAAATATATAAAATATAATTACTTAACATTTTTTTTTATAAATAATAAAATATTAAATACTTATTAATTAATTAATTTAATTCATATAAAAGATTATTTTCTTATCTTTTCAATAATATCTTTTTAATATACTCCTCCGGCGTCCGGCCCCCCCCGGGGGGGCGGGCCCGACTTTTATTAATATATAATCAATTCATAAATTATCATAACTAATATAAATAAAATATAAGATTTAATTTAATTCATATAAAATAAAGATAATTTATATAATATAATATAATTATATAATAATATAATATATACTTAATTAATTAGTATTATCTTATTATAAAGAATATATAATTAATATCTCTTTATGTATATATATATAAAATAATATATATAAAGTATATATATTTCTTACAGGAGTAAATAATAATACTTCTTCTTATTAGGATATAAATATAACGACTATAAATATTAATATAAATATAAATATAATGACTATAAATATTAATATAAATATAAATATTAATATAAATATAACGATTATAAATATTAAATAAAGATTATATATATAATAGTATTTTCCTTATAGGATTAAATATATTATAATTAATAACTCTTAATATAATATGATTATAAATTAGATTCTGACTTAATAATAAATAATACCTTACAGGGTTAAATAAATATTAATTAATTAATCTTTTAATAACTCCTAGCGGGGTCCCGGGCCCGGGGGGCCCGGGGCTATATAATATAATATAATAAATATTATTAATATTATTAATATAATGAATAAAAAGTATTATAATAATCTAAATATTATTAATATAAAGTATTATAATAATAAATATAAGTATAATTTAATATTATATATAAATAAATAAACATATTAATATATATAAAGGTAATATATTATAAACTACAATAAATATCTAATATATTATAATAAGAATATAATATAATAAAGATGCATATTATATATATATAATGAATAATTATATAAATATAATAGATAAAAAATATAAATAATAAATAATGAAATTAAAATTATTAAAAATAATTAATAAAGATAATTTAAATAATAAAAAATTAATATTAAAGAATATTTTATTAGAAATAAATATTAAAAGAATAAATAATATAAAAACAATATTTAATAATAATAATATAGATATTAATAATAAAAATAATAAATTACAACATTTAAATAATATAAATACTTGAAATCTACAAATTTATAATTATAATAAAAATATAGAGATTAATAATACTATAAATGATAAATTAATTACTAAATTATTATATAAAATAATAACATTAAGATTAAATAATAATAAAACAAATAAAATTATTATTAGTAAACCTATTAATCAACATAGTTTAAATAAATTAAATATTAAATTCTATTATTATATAAATAATAATAATAATAATGATATAAATAATAATAATAATTATTATATAACTATAATTAATAAATTAATAAATATTATAAATAACAATATAAATAATAGTTTAAGTAATATTTTAAGTTATTATTATAATAAAAGAGTAACAATTGAACCTATTAAATTATCATATATTTATATAAATAGTGATATTTTTAGTAAATATATTAGTTTAAATGATATAGATAAATATAATAATGGTATTATAACAAATTATCAACGTATATTAAATAATATTATACCTAAATTAAATGATCATAATATTTCTATAAATTATATTAATAATATAAATAATATTAATAATATTAAATATAATAATATTATTACACCTTATGGAATTAATAATAATATAAATAAATTATATAATAATATAAATATTGATAATATTCCTATAGACATTTTAATATTTAAATATTTAGTAGGTTGATCTATTAAATTAAAAGGTAGATTAAGTAATAATATTGGTAGAACTAGTACTCTTATTTTATTAAATGGTACTTTTAATAATAAAAAATATTTATGAAGTAATATTAATAATAATTATAAATTAAATTATATCTCTTCTAATCATAATTTATATAATAATTCTAATATTAATAAAAATGGGAAATATAATATTAAAGTTAAATTAAACTTTATCTAATATACAATATATATATACACCTAATAATATTTATATATATTATTATATATATAATACTACTAATTAAATACCTGATACCATTATTATACTATATAAAATATATATATTATATATTTATATATTATATTTATAAATCAGATTATAATAATATTCTTCTCCTTTAATTATTATTACTCTATATTTAGAATATATTTATAGAAAATAGTTAGATTTTATTTAGATATAATACTTAAAGTTAATAATATTTAATAACTTCTTCAGGGGCTAATAGCATCTTATTATATTTTATATTCATATTTATGAAAAATTAATAAAATATATATCCCCCGCGGGCACGAACCCAGCTAAGCTGGGTTCGTCCCGCGGGTTATTTATTTATTATATATTTATATATTAATACTTTTTATAAATATATTCTTATTAAGATTATATAACATTATATATCCACCGAGTATTATATTATATTATATTTATTTTATTATAGATTATTATATTAATAATGGATATATTTATTAATTAATACTACTAATAGGTATTATTATATTTAATAATATTTTATATGTTATTATATTAGTTTATTTATTTATATATATATATTTATATATATTTATAGATTATTATTAGAAAGTAGAAGTATATATTATTTATATATATTATAAGTTTATATAGCCTCGGAAGGAGTTATAATATTATTGATTATATTTATATTTATATTATTTATAAAACATTTATATATTCCCCGCGGGCACGAACCCAGCTTAGCTGGGTTCGTCCCGCGGGTTATTTATTTAATATATTTATAATTTAAGAAAATAATAAAAATTATATTGTATTTATTTTATAACTTTTATTAATCTATTAATAAGTATTAATAATATTTTATAATAGTCTAAGTTAAATATAAGATGTCTAAATTAATCTATATAATATTTTAGAATATTAATTATTAAAAAATACTATTAAAAGTATTTATTTTTATAATCTAGTTCATATTAATATATATCGGATAATATATGAAGGAGATATAGATATAGATAAAGATAAGAGTATTTTATATATATAAAAATATTTATATTATCCCCGCGGTCACAAACCCAGCTAAGCTGGGTTTGTGCCGCGGGGTATATTTATTATTGGAGTATTATTTTATATAATTATTAATACTCCTCCGGCGTCCGGCCCCCCCCGGGGGGGCGGGCCCGACTATTATTTAAAATATTATTCTTTATTTAACTTTATGGAATATATATACTTTATAATTAATACTTTAAATTACCTTATAAATAATCATTATATATGTATTATTATTTATTATTTATAATTAACTAAACTCTTTATTTATTATATTATCATTTACAATAAATTACTATAAGATATTTATTATATATATATTTTATATTTAATATATATTTTATTAATCCTTCAGAAGTATTTATATTAATATTTAATAATCCGGAGAGACTAAACATTAATATATGGTTATTTATATTATTATTTATTATTATTATTATTTATTATATATAATATGAATGAGTTAGACTTTTAATTAATATATTATTAATATATATTTATACAGACTTTTATTATATAAGAATTAATTCATTATTTATATTAATATAATATATTTATCATATTATATTAATATTAGCCCTTAAAGAGTAATCAATATATATTATTATATATATATTATTATTATTAATTTATATTATTATTGCTGTATATATTATTATAAATATTATTCTTTATGTATATAAGATTATTTATGTATATATCATTATTTATTAATATATTATATTATTCTTTATTTATGTATATATTATATTTTATATATTATTAGTATATATTATATTTTATATATTATTAGTATATATTATATTTTATATATTATTAGTATTGGGTCCCTTCCTGATAGAATATAAATATAACATATTTAGATTATATTTGGATCCAATACGTTATTAAATATTATTATTATATATTTTATAATAAAACATATATATATCTATATCTATATATTATTAAGTAATATATCATATACTTTTAAATATAATTTAAGATTACAAATAAAAAGTAATTTAATATTTGTATATTAATAGCTATTATAATAGCTATTAAATAGAAGAAAATAAGATATTTATATTTTATACTTTTATATTATCCCCGCGGTCACAAACCCAGCTAAGCTGGGTTTGTGCCGCGGGGTATATTTTATATTTTATATCTTATCAATAAAAAGATTATTAAGAAGTATTTTATATAATTAATATATTAATAAATTAATAGTCTGGTCGCCCGTCTAGGGGGGGCCGGACGCCGAAGGGGTAGAAGAATATTATTAATAATTATTAATTAATATTAATTAATAATTATATATGTATGTATTTTATTTATATTTTATATTTTAATATTTAATATATTTTTTATTATATATTAAACACCGAATAATAATAAGAATGAAACCATTAAACAGAATAAACCTGTAGCTTCTGATAATGCGAAACCTAAAATAGCCATAGGGAATACTAGATCTTTAATAGAAGGGTTTCTTGAAACACCATTAATTAAAGCTGCGAATACGATAGCAATACCAATACCTGCTCCTAATAAACCAATTGTTGAGATACCTGCTCCAATATATTTAGCTGCTAATACTAATTGCATAATTTTATTTATTAAAATATTTAATTTATTATTATTATAATATATATATAATATTTATTATATTATATACTTTTTACATATAATTTTATATTTTATATGAATATATTTATATTATTATTATACTATATATAATACACTATTATTAATATTTTTATTAAAATTAATAAATAAAAATATTAATATATACTTTATATATAAATGTGTATAAGATTTATATATGATTACTATATATTACTTATACATACCTACTCTATATATTTATTATATATATCTATTTTATAATATTTATTATATAAACCTATTCTTTTCCGATAATCTAGAATATTAAATATATTAATTATATTTACAATATTAAAAAAGATAATAATGCATATTATTCATAATTTAAATATTATATTAATAATATTATATAGTATTATAATGGACATTGTTCAGAATTGAAATATTATATTTATTATTTTATAGAATATAGATATGTATCTTATTCATAATTTAATTTAATTTAATTTAATTTAATTGAAAGAAGTATCTATTAAGATATTCTTATATTATTTATATATATAATTCTTAATTCTTTAATACTTTATTTTCTTTAATAATCCTCCGACCAGACTATTAATATATAATAATTCATAATAATCATCAATAACAATTTATTTGATAATTTTTATTTAATATCTTTTATAAAATAATATCTAATCAAACTCTCCTCCTACGGCGGACTATTTAATATATATTTTATTCATAAGTAAAGTTTAATTTAATTTAATTTAGTTTATTTAAAGTATATAATAATTCTTTATAATTTATATTATATAATTTATTATAATTAATAATGTTATATTTTTTATAAATATAATTCTTGTATAATATTAATAATATTTAATCATTATTTTTTTATATAATTTTAGTATAATATAGATAAGGAGTATTTTTATATAATATCTTTTATAATATATTAATAACTTTATAATATATTAATAACTTTTTAATATTTATATATATAATCTAGGTATGTGTGACAAACCCAGCTAATAGTAGCTGGGTTTGTCACACGGGATGTATGTATATATTTATTATCCTTATATTTCTATAATATTTATTTAACCATTATTATTATATAATTCTTTATAATAGATTAAGTAATAACTATTGACTATTTATATATATAATATATATATTTATTTATTTTATATTATATATAATTAGCCCCGGGGCCGACGGCCCCGGGACCCCGAAAGGAGTATGATGATTTTAATTATTTATATATAATATTCTTAATATTTAATATTTATATTTAGGTGGGGGTCCCTATTATTATTTATAATCATTATTTATTGTCAGGGACCCGAATACCCTCTTATTCTTACTATATCTATTATATATTCTTATTATTATTATATTTATTATACATTATTATTATATATATTATACATTCTTATTTTTATTATCTCTCCTCTGGCGTCCGGCCCGCGGGGCGGACCCGACTATTATATATTATTATTATAGATATTATATCTTTAACTCTATTAGGGGTATTATTATATTATCTTTTATTATTTATTAATATATATTTATATATTCTTTTATTATTATTATAATTATATATTAAATATATATGACTTTTTATTGATAATTATTAATATTTTTAATATTTATATATATATACCCCGCGGGACGAACCCAGCTATTATTAGCTGGGTTCGTCCCAATTGCGGGTTTATTATTAATTATAGCCCCATAGGAAACTTATATTTTATATCTATATATTTCTTGTATTATTTATATAATCTTTTATACATATATTTATTTACTTTTTTTATATTTATTATTTAATAAAGAATTTATTATTAATATTTATTTTTATTAATTAATATTATATATTTATACATATTTTTATTATATTAAGGAGTCCTAAAGGAGTATTATAATAGATATTATATTCTTATCTATATATATCTATATATATATATTTTATTATTATTTTATTTATATATTTATAGATTAATTATATATCCCCCGCGGGCACGAACCCAGCTATTATTAGCAGGGTTCGTCCCGCGGGTTTATTATTATTTTTATGAGTTAGACTTTATTTTATAATATTTATTAATATTATATACATTATATTTAGATAATAGTCGGCCCCCCCCCCGGGGGGGGGCCGACGCCGGAGGAGTTTATTATTAATATTTATTTATATTGAAGTTTATTATTAATATTTATTTATATAATAGTTTATTATTAGTATTAATTTTTATGAATTAATTAATTAATTAATATATTTTTATATAATTAATAGTTTCTTTACGGGTGGGGTCCCCATTATTATTGATAATCATTACTTATTGTCAGGGACCCGAATATCTACTTGTTCTTATATATATATATTATACATTATTTATTCATTATAATAAATATTATATTCTTATTTATATATATATATACTAAACTCTTATTTATTAATCATTTTATTTATTTTTATATTTATAACTAATTATATATTAATATATATATTATATAATTGTGTATATTCTTAATTATAAGTTTTAATAATTATTTTATAACTTTTAATAAATTTATAAGGTTAAATATTATTAAGTAAATTTAATAATACAATGTAATTAATTTTATTAGGTTATAATTATATTAAGATTTTATATTATATTTTTATATGAATATTTATATATTTTATATTTTATTTTTTATATGAATATTAATATATTTTATCTTTTATATAATATTTAATTTAATTTAATTTTATTCAATTAATAATAATCGTATCGTACCGTCCAATTGGACGGTACGAGACGATGTAACATATATTAACTATAATTTTATTCTTATTTATTATATTCTTATTATACACTTTATATAAATAATACATTTTATATACATTATTAATAGATTTATATAAGATATTATAATACTCCTCCGGCGTCCGGCCCCCCCCATTAAGTAAATTATTATTTATGATAATTTATAATTTATTATATATAAATAGGGGGCGGGCCCGACTATTATATTACTTAATTATTTATTAGAATACTATACTTATTATATGATTATTAATATTTAGCCCCGGGCCCCCCGGGCCCGGGACCCCGCTAGGAGTTATTATTATGTATTTTATTAATAAATACTTATTATTTCTTTATTATTTATTTATTTTAAGACTAGACTTAATAAAAGATTATTATTATATTAATTATTAATTATATATTCCCAATTGCGGGTTTATTATTATTTTATATACTTTTTATAATATAATATAATATAACATAATATAGAAGATATAATATAATATAACATAAGATAGAACATTAAATCTAATATTCTTATAAGTTTAATATATACATATATATATACATTTATATATATATAAAACACTTTCAATACTTTATTTGATTATTATTATTTTATTATTCTTTATATTTATTATTATATAATATAATATCATATCATATATTAATTAAGTTTTATATTAATTAATTATTAATATTTTTATATAATTAATAGTTTCTTTAGGGAGGGGTCCCCATTATTATTTACCAATAATAATTATTAAAGGGACCCGAATATCCCCTTGTTCTTATTTATTATTTTATTCATTTTATATTTATTCTTTATATAGTATATAGATTATATAATTTATTATATTATTTATATTTATATATATTATTTAATATATATATTAATTATACATTGTTCAATTCATACATCCTCTCCCCTTGGGGAGATGGTGGTGTTATATCCCTTATTAAATATATTTATAACACCTCTCCCCTACACATATACTTCATATAATTCTACCTAAAATATACACATCTTAAATTATATAATTATAATATTTTATTCTTAATACAATAATAGTCAATTAGTAATATAATATAAATTAATTTATTAATATGATATAATAGAATAGAATAAAGAAAGAATATACTCCTCGCGGGGTCCCGGGCCCCCCGGCCCCGGGGCTAAAGAAAGAGATATAATAGTAATAATAATAATATGACTTTTTTTATAATATTTATATATATTTAATATATATAATTTAAAACAATCTTATTTTTATATATTTTTATTAATATATTATAGGTGTAATATTTTATATATTTAAAGTATAGTTTTATTAAACTAATTTATTTATTAATTATGAATATAATATTTAATATGATACAAATTATATACCTAATAATTGTTTCGTACCGTCCAATTGGACGGTACGAAACAATGTAGTTAATAACAATTATATTCTTATTTATATCTTTATCTTTTATTAATATACATATATTAATTAATACTTATTATTATTTTAAATTTAATATTAATTATATATAACACTTATCTATAGTTAATATATATATAATACTTTTAAATATCTTTATTTTATTATTCTTTTTTTTTAACTTTTATATTAATTATATAATATATTTATAAATTTTATATCTTTTAAGTTCTATTTTTATATTTTTATTTAATTATTAATATTTTAAATCATTTATTTCTTCTTTTGGGGGGGTCCCCATTATTATTTTCAATAATAATTTTAACAGGGACCCGGATATTATTTCGTTTTCATTTATCTTTTTTATTCATTTTATTATTTATATTATACTTATTCAATTTATTTTATTGTTTATACCTTTAATTCTATTATTTAATTTGTTTTATTATTATAGTAATTATTAGTTATTTTATTTCAATTAATTCATTGATGGTACTTTATTATATTATTATTCTAGTTTCTAATCACCCGCCCCCTCCCCCCATAAATATTTATTACTTATATATTTAAAATCTAAAAATATATAATATTATCAATTCTAATAAAAAATATAATTAATAATATAAAAAATAATCAATATTAATAATTCTTATATAATCATAAATATCATTTTAATTTTAATTTAATTATTATATATATATCTATCTATTATAAAAATATTAAACAATTAATTCTTTAATTAATAATTTATATTGTAAGAGTTAATTTTATAAGATTAATGATTCTTATAAATATACTAAAATATTAGTTTATAACTCCTAATAAATAATTTTATTTAATAATATGTTATAGGAATAATACTTTTATATAAATTACCAGACTTATATATTAAACCCTTCTATATAATATCTAATAATATAATCTTATATATATCATAATAATATATAATAATACTTTTAAAAGTATATTAAGTATATATAATAATAATATTAATCATAAGTATATATTAAATAATTAATATAATAATACTTCTTCTATCGGGGCTCCTTTCTATTATACTTTATATATATATTTCAATATATAATAATAATATTTATATTTTAAATTAAATATAATATATGATACTTTTTTATATATATTTATATAAAAAAAGGGTAGTTAAAAAAGAGTTATAAATTTATTCTATCTTTAAAATAATAAAATAATATAATATAAATAAATAATAATACTTTTTAAGAGATATAATTTTATATATTACTTCTAAGACTTAATATCTAAGATAATAATATATGAATTATCAGTAATAAAATATAATATAATAGTTTATCATTAAAAGTTTTAATAAGATTATATATAAATAATTATAAATAAGAAATTATATATTAATATGACTCTTTTAGTAATAATTATTAAAGATAATTTATGAATTTATTATATATAAATATAGACTAAATAAAAATAATATAATATATTCTAGAGTTTGATTTAATCTATATTAATTATAAATAGGAGATACAATAATAAATATATAATAAATACTTTAAGGGTATTAAGAATAATATATAAAATAATATGATATATCTAAAATAGAGATATATATAAAATCTAAATATATTTAAATCTCTTTAATTTATATTAATTTTAATTTATATGAATAATTTAATATATCTAAATAAATATTTATTTATAAAATGAATAATACTATTTAATAAGTTTATATATAATATTTTTAAATAAGTATGATAAATTCTTTTTAATAATTATTATATTACATAAATATAATATAATAATAATATGTTTATATTTTATATTAATAAGTATCTTATATAAATATTAATATTAATGTTAATTATAACATCCAATAATATTAATAAAAATAATAAATAATACCCCTTAAATTAAATATACTTTTTTATATATACAATATTAATATAAATAACAGTTATAATTTTATTATATCTTAAAAATAAGAATAATAAATAATCTGGATAAGAATACTCTTTAATAATGATTACTTTATATATTAAATGTATAATATAATAATATATGAATTATAAATAATAAAATATTATATATATATATATATAAATATATAATAACTTAAAATAAGGAATAATATATATTATATAAATGTTAATATTAATACTTCTAGTAGGTATTAATAAATAAAATAATATAATAAATATCTTTTACTTAAAAATATTGTATTTATATTAGTTCTAAAATATAATAATAATAATAATATGTTTTAAATTATATAATAATTAATATAAATAAGTAATTTATATTAATATTAATGTATATATTTATGTTAATGTTATTTTATCTAGGTAACTAAATAAATAATATTCTAAATAAGAACAAGTAGATATTTGGGTCCCTTAAATAAAAATTATTGGTAAATACTAATGGGGACCCCTCCCGTAAGTAAATTATAAATTATAAATTATAAATAATAAATTATATAAAATATATGAAATCTAAATAAAAATAATATGATAAATAAATATCATAAATAATATATAAAATATATAATAAAAATAATATGATAAATAAATATCATAAATAATATATAAAATCTATATGAATTATATCTATAATATTATAATATAATATAATATAAAGTTTATAAGAATATTATTAAAGTATTATATACTATTATAAGTATAAATTAGTGTAAATATACGGCATCTTTTAAATAAGAAGCAGTTAAGATACATCAAACATAACTTTGAATAATCCCAATAGCGAATTCTAAGATCATAATAGCTAAGATTATAGCTAAAGGTACAAAACCGAATACTAAAGTAAATAAGTTAATTAACATAAAATTAAATAGTAAACCAGCTAAGATAATCATTAATAAATGACCAGCTAAGATATTAGAACCTAATCTTAAACCTAAAGAGATAGATCTAGCGATATAAGATAAAGTTTCAATAATAACTAATAAAGGAACTAATGGTAAAGGTGTACCAGTAGGAACAAATAATGAGAAGAATAGTCATCCATGTTTATATAAACCTAAAATAGTATTACCTAATCAAATAATAATACTTAAAGAAATAATAAATACTAAATGAGCTGATAATGCAAATGAATAAGGAATCATACTAATTAAATTAGCTACAAAAATAAACATAAAGAAAGTAAAAATCATAGGGAAATATAATCCTCAATTTTTACCTCCAATTTGTCCTTTAACCATATTTATAATAGTATCATAAATAGCTTCTTGTGAAATTAATCATCTAGAACCAATAATTTTATTATTATTAGTAGTTAATAGATATAAACATAAAATAACTAATAATACAATAATAGTATATAATGAAAATGTTGTTAAATTTAAACAACTTAAATCAATAAATGATGATTGTAAACCTAATAATAGTCTAATCTCAAATTGATCTAATGGTGATGTAATATATGTATTTAATAAATTAAACATAAATTTTAATAAAATAACTATAACTTAAAAATAATTAACTATTTAATATAATTCTTATGAAATATATTAATAAAAATTAATTATTATATATATATATATATAATGATATATATAATATTTGTATTGTAATATTTATTTATAAATTCATATAAATAACTATTAGCTTTATCACTTCTTTATATATTAATAAATTAATTATATATAATTAATTTATTAATAATTGTGATATTTATATAATCCCCGCAATTGGCACAAACCCAGCTTAGCTGGGTTTGTGACCGCGGGGTATATTAATTATTAAATCTTTAAAAAGGATAATAATAATAATATATTGTATATTTTCATATATTATATAATATATGTGTATTTCTTATTATAACTATTTCTTTATATTATAGTGGATATATTATAAATTATAATTTAGAAATAAATAATCTAGATACGTATAATCTTAAGATCATAGGTAAAAAGAATTGTGAGAATAAAATTAATAATAGAATTATTAATAAGAAACCAAAAGTTAATTGATTCATAAAATAAAATGGAACTAATTGTGGCATATTTATATTTTAATAAAGATAAGATAATAACAACATTTATTAAATTATATAAATTATTTATATTATTACTCCTTGATTAAAAAGATTAATATTTCTTATTAAGAATAAATGTTATATATATTAATAATATAAAAATAACAAAATATTAAAGTAATAAGAATAAGAATAAGCTATATCTGGGCCCCTTTAAATACTAAAGTTATATAAAATATAATGGGGCCCCTACCGTGTTTATAAATATATTAATAAAATATATTAATAAAATATATAAATATAAATATAAAACTATATAAATACCTTAATATATAATATAAAATTATATAAATATATAAATATATAAAACTATATAAATATCTTAATATGTATATATAAATATAACATAATAATAATAATAAATAATAAAAATTATAATTATTAATAAATATATATTCTCTCTTTATTTATTAAAAATTTAATATAAAAAGGTATATAAAATAAATAATATAATATAATGTATAATATATTATCAATATAATATATAAGTTTGATATAGTCATAATAAATTATCAATATATATTAATATATAGGTTAGATATAGTCATAAAAATATAAATAATTTCTTTTAGTAGTAACTAAATATAATAAATAGATTAAGATTATTATAAATAACTGACATAATATAAATATAAAAATTTATATCTATATTATTAATAATTATATGTAAAAAAAGTATATATATATAAATAAATAAATAAATATATATATATGTAATTTAATAAGAATATTATTATAATAATAATTAAAATTATATTAAGATAAAATAATATAAGATTAAGATTGTACAGCTGGTGTATTGAATGAATGTACAGCTGGTGGAGAAGTTAATAAGAATTCAATAGATGAAGATTTAACTGTATTTAAATTGAAGATCATATTAGATTCAACAAAGTCAGGTGCTTTAGAGTAAACAACTGATTTATTAGTAACTTTATTATTTAAACCATTAACTAATTGATCATATAAAATATAGATGAATAAGAATAATGAGATAAGTGCAATAAATGAACCAATAGAAGCTACATAATTTCAACCAGCGAAAGCATCAGGGTAATCTGGAATTCTTCTTGGCATACCATTAATACCTAAGAAATGCATAGGGAAGAAGATAACATTAGCCCCAATGAAAATTAATCAGAATTGAATTTGAGCTAATTTTTCGTTATAATTTAAACCTAAAATTTGAGGACTTCAATAATAGTATCCTGCAAATAATGAGAAAATAGCACCCATTGATAATACATAATATCCCGATAGGTAGACCTTTACAAGTTTTCCCCCGGTAAGAACCGTACATGCGACTTTCATAGCATACGGCTCACGCAATATCTATTCAATATTTAATATATAATATAAAAATATATTTAAATATTTATCAGTTTATATAATATAAACCTCCTATTAATATTAATAATAATAAAAATAGGCATATCACCTTTAATATAAGTTAGCAGATTTTCATCTTAGAATAATAATTCTTATACATATCATTACAATATGTCATTAGCTTTTTATATAATCTTTTACCCTCTAAATATATAAGAAAATTTCTATAAAAAATATTATATTTCTTAATCCAAGATTTTATATATATATATTCTATATATATATTTTATAATAATGGTATTATTATTAAATATAATAACAATTTATAGGGCTTACATTGTTTAACTAATAATACGTAAATATTTAACTTAGCTCTCAAACTATATTACTAATGATTATATGATTTATCGTATGCTAATTTCCAACACATAACATCAATCATTATTATTTTAATAATATAAATTTATATTAAAATAATTATTGAATTATCAGACAGATTTTCAATAAGTGGTTAAGTAATTTTAAAACATTTGATTTACTTTCGTTGAGCATATTAAATCAGTCAAAGCTCCTTCATCTTTTAATATATTAATTTTATAAATAATATATAAACTGTCAAGAATATGGCTACTTTTGTCACTACAGTTTAACATATTTATGTTACCATTTTAATACATTTGTAGATAGACTTATATTGATAAAAATATAATTTATACATTATAAATTCATATAATGTTAAATATTATTATTAGTTACTTGACAATTCTCACGAAAATGACCCACTACGTAATAAGTCAAAAGTAATATATTAATATTATTTTTTTATATTTTTTAATATTTGATATTTATTGATAATAACTTTAACTTTATCATTTAATTTATTCTTTATAATTAAAGACATATTTTTAACACTTTGTAATAATATTAATTCTTTTAATATTATAAGAGAATTAATAAATCTATGTAATTTTATAGATTTTAATAAGTAAGCAATATTTAATAATAAATATTGTTTATATCTTCTAAGACTTAAAGGTTGATATTTATTAAAATATTCAATAAAAGGTTTTATAGCTTTAGAAGATTGAGCTTTATAAATATAAGCAGTAGCTCCTGATTTAAAATCTTTTTTAATAATACTACCAAGTTTAAAATATTTTAAAATAATCTCTAAAATATATTTATCTTTTTGTGATAATTCTAAATGAAATTTTAATCATTGACTAAGTTTATAATATTGAAAACCAAGATAAAAATAACCATCAGCATCATTAAAACCTGTTAATCAAGGATTTAATAGTACATCAAATTCTTTAGGTTGTTTTAATATAATATTTAATAGATTATTAAAATTATATTGATAATATCCCCCGCGGCACAAACCCAGCTTAGCTGGGTTTGTGACCGCGGGTATTATATCTTTTATAAGTTAATAATTTACCATTAATATAGTTTATAAAAACTTCTTGGTCTTTTCTTTTTATAATATTTCATTCAACAGCTGTTAATTCTTTTTTATTATTATATCTAGCTGTAATATGTCCAATTTTAAAATAAAGACATAAATAATCAGCTAAAATAACATCTTCTAAAGAAAAGATAATAGTAAAACATCTTGTATAGATATTACCATCTCCTTCGAATAATCCGGATAAATAATAACCTTTTTCATCTTCAGTATAATTATCTAAGAATTTTAATTTATTAATTTTATCTTTATCAATATTAATAAAATATTTATCTATTACATTTGTATATTCATTTATAATTGATTCATATGTTTTTTTATAAAGATTATCTATTAATAATAATAGATTAAATATAATATGATAATTTAGAGTTATATATAAAAATATATAATAAGTCAAAATAATATAATTATTTTTATTAACTTATATTTACATATAAGATTGGACTATCTCTTAATTTTAATATAATATAATATATTAAAATCATTCACGTTTAGTCTCTACAATACTTTAATATAACATTGTATTATATATCTATATATTTAATAGTTATAATTATGAATATATTAAAGTTATCACGGGATTGTCTTACTTTATATATAAATATATATATAAGAGTTTCCCCGTTAGCTATTATATTAATATTATTTAATTAATATTATAACCAATAATATTTAATAATGTTATTATTATTTATTATTTTTGTGAATTTTAAACACGACACTTATTTTAATAAATAAATTTATTTTTATTTATATCGTGGAATGCTACATCTAATGAGGCGTTAGCTAAAGCTACACCAGTTAAACCACCCATAGTGAATAAGAATAAGAATGCAATAGCATATAACATTGGTAGTGCTAATCTAATTGAACCACCATAGATTGTCGCCCTATCTTAACCTTTTATCGTCACAGATAATTATTAAATATATATATTTAATATAGCTAGTTAAGTTAAAGTTATTAATATAATATTATATTAATATTGTTTAATAAATAAATTAATATTTATTATTCAAATCATCACTGACACTATAGGATTAATCTTTATATTATCATATAAATAATTATTATTTACTTAGATAATCAGAGGTCTCTAATCTCTACGCTTTTACATATAAGTTTCCTATATATGACTTAGTTCGACGATAATCTTATATTAATTCTTTAATATTTCTTAATATAAGAGTTCCCTCGAGTTTACCTCTTTAATTATATATAATAAATATTCATATTATTTATTTCATTATATATTCCCCGCGGGACGAACCCAGCTAAGCTGGGTTCGTGCCCGCGGGTTATTATTTTATAATTATTTATATAATATAATTTTATAATATATATTTTATAATATTTTTATATACAATTGTTGATCATTTGTATATCTCTTGCTAAAGGAGATGTTGTTTAATCATGAGAAAATTTTAATTCCTGTAGGAATAGCAATAATCATTGTGAAATAGAAGAATAACCCTCTTTATTTTATTTTATTTTATTTTATTTTATTTTTAAAAGTATATAAAGCTTAGTTATTAATCCTTTCCCAAACCGTACGTGCTACTTTCATAGCATACGGCTTTCCCTTTAATATTTATAAATATACTACTAAATATTAAACTACTTCCCTTCCATATAATAAAATTATAATAATAATAATTATTATATGTAATATGGAAATTCCGTTTACCTTATTATTTCCATAATAAGGCAAATCCCAAGTTCTTATTAAGACTTGATATATAATTACTTAGGTTATATTCTATTACTATAATAATATTAGATATATTCTCTTTATATTTAAACAGCTACTCTTAAATATTTACTTTTATTTTAATAAATAATTATTAATAATTAATGTATACTTTATTATCTTTATATATTTAATATTAATATTTATATCTTATTATAATACAATATAATACAATATAATAAATCTCTTGATATTTATCTAATTCCATGAAATGGTAAACCAGATTTTATAATATAAAAAGTTATATAGAGTATTTTATTTTATAATAAAATTATTAAATATAATTTATATAAAACATAATATTTATTAAATAAACAATTATTATAAATATAACCATATAATTCTTAATTCAGAAGTGAATTATATAAAAATATATATAATCTTCTTTTTTAAACATGCTATTTTCAGTTTTAAATTACTTTAAATACCTAAGTTTAATATTTTATATCAAAATAATAATAAAAGTTACTCCTTTAAGGATAAAATAATAATTATAATTATATAATATAATTTATAATTAAAACTTAACTTTTAATAATTAAATAAGAGAATATTTGATAAGGTATTAATATACCTGCAAATCTTAATAATGAAGTGGCGCACGTAGCCGATGTGAAATAAGCTCTTAGATCTGCATCTAATCCTACAATATACATATGATGTGATCATACTAAGAATCCTAATAATCCAATAGAAGCCATAGCATATACCATTGAAATTTCACCAAATACAGGTTTTTTAGAATATGTTGATACAACATGTGAGATAATACCAAAACCAGGAATAATTAAGATATAGACCTCAGGGTGCCCAAAGAATCCACACACATATAAAATATAAATATTACACTTACAATATATTTTACTTATTATAATTTATAATAACCAATATATTAATTAATATATATTGAGTGTATCGACTGTACATTAATCTTTATAATAATATATATTATAAAAACCACCGATAAAGCAGTCTGTAGCGATCACTTAATTAATCGACGGTCTTGATCCTAAGAAGATTATTAACCGTACTATCAGTGTTGCCTTTATATATCTTTATATTTTATTAATATAAACTTATTATTATAATAATTAATATTATTAATAATAAGATAATTTTATCAATAAATTATATTAATTAGTAATTTATATGTTATATATATAAATAAGTATATATATAATTATAATATATAAAAACTAAGATATAACATACTTTATATATAAAATAATATATATGAAAATATTATATAAATAATCAATATTTATATATAAATTTACATTTAATTATATCTTTTATTTCTCATCATAATTTATTTATGAATTATTTAATTTTTTATTTCTAATAACTTTTAATATTTCTCCTGCGGCGTCCGCCCCTCCGGGGGCGGGCCGGACTATTAAATTAATCTTTCTATCTTCTTTAGTTAAAGATTCATTTATAGCTATATCAATAAATTTTAATCAATCTTTATAAACTAATAATTTATAACTTCTTAAAGGATATTTATTAAAATATAATCTTAATTTAGAACAAGCTTCTAAACTGCTTATACGTATAATATAAACATTATTTTTAGAATGGTTATTAACACCACCTGATTTAGTATTAAGTATATTTTGTAATAATAATAAAATTATATCAAAAACGATTTTATTAGCTAAATATTTTTGAGTAATAATATAACTAAGACGATAAAAAGATTGTGTTTTACCTGCATAAAAACAACCTTCACCATCAGTAAAACCTGATAATCAAGCATCATTTAATAGAGGAATTTTACATTTATTAATTAAATTAATAATAAGTTTATTATTATTTATTAATTTTAAATTTATAGTTGAAATAAATATATTTAATTTAACATATCTTACAGGTAATACTAGATTACCATTAAATAAGTGAATTAATAATATAATATCTTTTTCACTATATACTACTCATCTATAAGTATTTAATTTTCTAGAATGATATAGTACATTACCAAAAGTTATATTATCTTTAATATAATTTAATAGATTTAAATCTTTACTATTAGAAAGAATAATAGCATATAATTGTTTATTTTTAGGAATAAGTAAACAACCATCAGCTTCAAAAAAACCAATAAATCATTCTAAAAATTCTTTAGTTGGTAATTTATTATTTGGTTTAATCTTTTTAAATTCTTTATAAAATTTATCAAAATTAAAATTATCTTTATCTCATTCTCAATTATATTTACTAATATCTTTATTAGTTAAATCTAATAATGTTTTAAGAGTATCTATATCTAAGGATTCTTTATTAATTGTTAATTTATCTTCTAATTCTATTTTTTTATTATATAATCTTTTAATATTATTAAAAAAGAATAATCTATTAAAGTATTTAATATTATCTATAAAAAACATATATAAATTTAATTTATATTTATTTATTAATTTAATAGTTTTATCAGTATTATTATATATTGATAAAATAGTTTTTATTATAAATGGATTAAAGACAATATTAATAGTTAAAATATTTATTATTAATAAACTTATAATTATGATTTTTAAAGTATTATAATTATAGACTGGGAAAAATAAGTGCTCATATAAGATGGGGTCACCACCTCCTGCAACTTCGAAGAATGAAGTATTGAAGTTTCTATCTAATAATAACATTGTAATACCAGCAGATAATACAGGTAATGATAATAATAATAAGAACGCTGTAATGAAAATTGATCATACAAATAATGGTAATTTATGCATTGTCATACCATTTGTTCTCATATTTAATGTTGTTACAATGAAATTAATAGCACCTAATAATGATGAAATTGATGTTAAATGTAAAGCAAAAATTGCTAAATCTACACTTGGTCCTGAATGTGCTTGAATAGATGATAATGGTGGATATCTATTTAATAATAATTATAATAATATTTTATAATTAGTTATTTGTTAATATAAATATTATTTATCTATATCTCAATATATTACTATATTGTTCGGACTATGTCTTTAATATATTAATAATACATTTATATTTTATCCAACTATAAATTATATATATGATATTTAATTTTTATTCTTATTTATTATATATATACTTTATATTATAATATATAAATGTTAATGATATAATCATTATTAATATATTATATCATGTTTAGTCTCTGAAATATTTTATTAATTAAAATATTGGCATATTAACCTATATTATTAAACTTTTTAACTAATATATATTTGTTAATATATAATATATATTAAGTATTTTAATAATTATATATCCCCCGCGGGACGAACCCAGCTAAGCTGGGTTCGTCCCGCGGGTTTATTATCAATATATAAGGTATTTTATGCATTAAATGATATTTAAAAACTGCATATCCTTTTTATTTACAGTTCATCCTGTACCAGCACCTGATTCTACTAAAGTAGATGTAACTAAACATACTAATCCCATAGGTAATACTCAAAATGCAATATTATTAATTCTTGGGAATGCTGTATCAGTAGCACCAATCATTAATGGTAATAAATAATTACCAAACCCACCAATTAAACTAGGCATTACTAAGAAGAAAATTATTAATACAGCGTGGCCTACTACTAAAACATTGAATAATTGAGCATTTCCTTGTAAGTATTGTGAACCAGGTGCAGCTAATTCTAATCTAATGATTAAAGACATTGCTGTTCCTGCCATACCACTAAAAATAGCTAACATAAAATATAATACTGCAATATCTTTTGCATTTGTTGAATATAATCATCTTTGTACCATTTTTATTTTTTTATTTATATATTAATTTTATTAATATTATAATATAATATAATATTATAGTTATAACTTTAAACTATTTTTTTTATATCTTTATGATAAACATAAAGTAATAGTATAATAAATATTTATATATATATATATATTGTTTTATAAACGTATCATAGTTTATATATAATATATATATACACTCTTTTCAGAGAAATCATTAATTATATTATTAAATAACTTATTTAATGAAATTTATATTATTAATTAAATATTAATAATATTATTATTATACATATTACTTATAAATACATATTAGATTATTATTGAAGATATACCTTATTCTATTAATATATTTTAAAGAATAATTATTTATTATAAAACTATATAATTATTATTAATAGTCTTAAATAGATAATATTATATTATACTTAGGATATTTATTTAATTTAGTAAATTATTTATATTCTTTTTAATAATAAAATAATAATATAACAATAAATTGATAATACATAATAATTAAAATATAAAATAAGGATATACCCTCCTCCGGCGTCCGGCCCCCCCCGGGGGGGCGGGCCCGACTATATGTTTATATTTCAATTATAACTAATAAATTATAATTATTTATATCTTTAATATATATACTTAAACTAATCTTAATATAGATTATATTATAAAGATTATAGTTAAGATTATAGTTATTAATTCTTTCTTAATTATATATTTCTTATTTTTTATAAAAGGTTAGATTATTAATTAGACTATTATAAGAATATTATATAAATTATCTCTATATAAAATATTATATGTATAATTATTTATGAATTATATTTAATTATAGGTTAAATATAATGATTTATAATACATTATATTAAATAAAATAAAGAATATTAAGATTATATTATATAATAATAATAATAAAATGACAATTATATAATAACTAATTATTAAAATATAAAATAAGGATATATCCTCCTCCGGCGTCCGGCCCCCCCCGGGGGGGCGGGCCCGACTATATGTTTATATTTCAATAATATAATATAATAAATAATGATTATATTAAATATATTAACTATATCATATATATACAAACTAATACTATATATATTATGTAATACTCCTTGCAATAGATATGAGATTAAATAGTGAATAAATATTATATGAATATTAAATAATTATATAACTAAATATATAATAATTAATATAAAAACTAATATGTATAAGAATATAATAACTATTTTTAATGAGAGGAATAAATAATATATTATTGGTAATATTTATATCTTATATAAATATATCTAAAGGATAATATATATATAAAGAATTAATGATTATACTTAATGGTATTAATAATAATATTTACGTATTATGAATAAATAATATAAAGTCCTATATGATATGGATATTAAATTATAAAAAGAATATTTTTATAATAATATATAATATAAATAAATATAAAATAAGTATATATATGTTTATATAAAAATTATATAACAAATAATGATTATATTAAATATTTTAATTATATCCTATATATATATAACTATATATAATATATAATATGTAATACTTCTAGTAATAAGGTTAAAAGAATTAATAATATTCTATTTAAACAACTTCTTTAAGGATTAATAATTATAAATAATAATGTTTAATTAATATAATATCTTATAATATAGATCTTAATAAACAAGATAAAACCTTATAATAGATTATATTTTAATAATAATAAAATGACAATATAATAAATTATATTTTATAACATCTTAAAGGTTAGGTTATAATTAAATATATATACTTCAAATATATATATATTCTTCTCTTGTATAATTATAAAGTTATTAAAAAGTATTAAATAATAATAATATTAAATTAAATTAAATTAAATTAATATAATGAATTATATATAATATATACCTATAAATAAATAATATAAAATTTTATATAATAACTTTTTATAAAAATAATATAATAAATTATGAATAAATAAAATATGTATATTAAATATTACAAATTAATAAGAATATATATTATGTAATACTTCTTATGATAATAAGAATATATATTATGTAATACTTCTTATGATAATAATAATATAATTACTCCTTTCGGGGTCCCGGGGCCGTAAGTAAATTATTATTTATGATAATTTATAATTTATATTAATAAATAGGCCCCGGGGCTAATTAATAAAAAAGGAGAATTAAATTAAAATAAATATTAAATAATTAATAAAGACTATAATGAATATTTTAATAATTACTCTTTAATATATCTTATTTTATTTTGTAATGATAAAATATTATAATAATTAATATAAAAACTAATATATATATTAATATAATAATAATTACTGATACTAATAATAATATTAAATGACTATATATATATTTAATACAATATATATCTTATATAAATGTATAATATAGTAATAACCTTATATGAAATAATATAATATAACCTTATATAAAATAATATAATAATAATAATGATAATAATATATAAACCAATAATTATAAATATAATTAATATACTAACTATATCATATATATATAAATAATATAATATATAATAATAAAGAATTAATAAATATTAATAAGAATGAATATTATTAAAAAATATTAATAAGAATATAATAATAATGTAATAATTTACTTTCATAGTTATTTTCAATAAATTATATATAATATATAATTAATATATAAACTAATATATATAAATATAATTAATACTGAGACTAATAATAATATTAAATCAATATAATATGTTTTAATAGGATATATATCTTATATAAATAAAGAATATAAATTTTATATAAATAAAGAATGTAGATTTTATATAAATAAAGAATATAGAAGATTAAATATAATATATTTAATACAATAGATAGATCTTATATAATATATAATAGGAATCTTATATGAATTATATAATAATAATAAATAATAATAATAATATATAATCAATAATTATTTAAATATAAAGATATAGGATATGTCCTTATTTTATATTTTAATAATTTAATAAGTTATAACAATATACAATATATTTAATATATATAATATATCTAATAATATTAATTAATTATAAAGTATCATAAGATATTCTATATATAATAATAATAATATAAATAAAGAATATATCTATAAATAATATAATATATATGAATAAAGAATATTTATATTTTATTTTATTTTCATTTAATTTTTAATTATCAGATAGGATAGACTCGAACTAACTAGGTCTTTCTCCCAAAGAAAGCGCCTGACCTTTTGGCTTCTATCTGTATTAATATATAATACATACTATATATAATAATAATATATATATATATTTATATAAAGTCTATTAATTAATTATATAGATATTATATTATAATTAAGCATATTTCTGTATAATAATATAACTTTTATATATCTTTTATATATAACTATAAATAAGATTAATATATTATAAAATATATCTTAATTTTTATAAAGATATAAAATATAATATTTATAATAATCTATTAAAAATAATTATAAAGTCCCACCCGCTTCGAGTAAATTATTATTTATGATAATTTATGATTATTATTAATAAATAGGACGGATACTATAGGTGATTTAAAATATATAATAATATATTTATTAAGTTTTATTTTCATTTTATTTATTTATACTAATTACTTTATTAATATTGTATATAATAATAATAATTATCCTGTTATATATTTTTTTTATTAAACAATTAATAATATATATAATGAATAATATATATAATTATACAATATAATTTATATATTTATGACTTTCCTATTAATAATATAATATTTTATATAAAAACATTATATAAAAATATGATTATAATTTATATTAATATAGTTCCAATTGGTATCCCATTAGGTTAATATTATATATTAATTATTAGCAATAATACGATTTGAACGTATATAATTAGGTCATGACCCTAAAATGTTAACCAATTACATCATATTGCATTTATATATTAATTATATCCTTTGAGACTTTATATATATTACTTATAAAATATATATAATAAGAATATATGAATATTATAAATAATTTAACCTTATAAGGAATTATAACATTTATATTAATGAATTATAAATATTATTAATTTAATATAAAAAGTATAAAGTTATAATAAAATTTATAAAAATTAAATAAAAGAATATTATTAAATTATATTATTAATAAAGATATTAATAATAATTATTATTTTTTTTTTTTATCAATAGTAAACAATAAATAATTATTTATTAACTCTACCGATATAGAATAAAACATTTTCAATAGTAGAGATAACAGGTACAATAATTAAGAAATATGCGAAGTAGATAAATGTAGCGATTTGTCCCATTAAGACATAAGGTACTTCTACATGACATGCTCCAATTTGTCCTAATAATACAAAATTGAATACAAAGATAAAGAAGAAGAATTTAGAGAATACTTTGAAAGTATTACCTCTAACAACACTTCTATCAGTAAATGGTAAAACTAATAATACTAAAATAGCTGCAAACATAAGAATTACACCTAATAATTTATCAGGAATAGATCTTAAAATAGCATAGAATGGTAATAAATATCATTCTGGTACACATATTATATTTTGTTAATATAAGACTATTTAAAATCTTATTTCAATAATTTTCATTATTGTTCAGACTATGTCATTAATTATAAGTATTGATTATTAATAATCATCTTCTATTATAATATATATAATAATATTATAAAAAGAAACTTATATATTTAATTGGTTTTCGTGGAAAGGTATTACTATCTCAGTTCACTTTCTAGTCGTTGAACGTTTTTATATCTTATATTATTTATTATTTTTATAACTTTTTATATAATATAGAGATGATATAAACTTCGCTGCAAGTTATCATAGTATTATAAAATATAATACCTTAGATTTTCTTGACAATTTACCAATTTTATCATTAAATTTATAATATTTAATGCTACTGTACTTTTTTATTGTATTTATTAAAAATATTTAAATAAAATTATAAATATAGTTAATATTTAATAATAAACTTTTAATATATTTATTAATTTATTAATTATATATAAAGAGAAATATAGAATATTGATAATTAAACCTTAATATGAGTAAAAGATCAATATAATTAAATTTATATTATAATCAATATATAAATTATTTATATGTTGTTTTATTTATATTTTATTAAAATATGATTATTTAAAATAAATACAATTTGATGATTTTCAATAGATGCTGGTGTTACTAAAGGATTACCTGGAATATAGTTATCAGGATGACCTAAAGTATTTGGTGAATAAAATACGAATAATGCTAATACTAACATAAATAAGAATACAGTAACTAAATCTTTAAATACGAAGTATGAATGCATTGGAATTCTATCTAAATTACCTGTAATACCTAAAGGATTAGATGAACCATGAATATGTAATGCCATCATATGCATAATAACCATTGCTGCAATAACAAAAGGTACTAAGTAATGTAAGGCAAAGAATCTCTGGATTAGTGGATTTGATACAGAGCAAAAATAATGTTGATAGTTACATATAATATTAAATATATTTTCCTCCCCCATGATACAACATTGCAATGTTATATCGGTGGGGATTGATAAATAACGTAATAGTTAATAAGTAATATTATATTCTTACTATACTCAATATATCAATATATTGTTCGGACTATATCTTAATCCTTTATGCTTATAATTATTTATTATAATATTTATCGATAAATATTATAATATATTAATAATTTTGAGGAATATTTAAATTATTATTATATTTAGAAATTAGACGTAATTCTTTTAAAAATAATAAATATTGTAATCTTTTATATCCTAATAATTTTATAGGATTTTTATTTATAAATTTTACAATATTTTCAATACCTCTAATACTTTTAAGAGTAATTATTGAATTATTATCTTTATTAGTATAAACATTTTTACTAATTTTTAAATAAATTTTAATAGCTTCAATAATTTCTAAATTATTAGTTTTAGATACTTTAAAATTAGCTTGTTTAAGATTATTTTTAAGAGTATAAATATTAAAAGAACCTTCAGCTTCAATAAAACCAATTAATCAGTAAGAAAAATAATTTTTATTTAAAATATTTTCTAGGGTGTATAATGATTTTATAGAACGTTGATATTTAGGTAAATCATTATAATATTTAATATCTTTTATTAAATTATCTTTAAAAAATAAATAATCATTATATTTATTTGTTAACATAGGATATTTATCAAAAATAGGAATAATAATATTTATTAAATGATTTTTATTTCTTACATTATATTTACATAGTTCTTTAATACTACCATCTTTATTTTTTATTTTTTTAATAGAAATTTTACCAACTCCAATAATATTTTTAATTTTATATAATAATTTAATATCTCTAATATTTATTTCTAAACCTAATTCATATAATAAATATTTACCTTTTTTAGAGATAGTAATTCAACCATCTCCTTCAAATAAACCAACAATATAAGCATAAATAGGATTATCTGTATTTAATTCATGATTCTTATCATGAATAATAATAGTATTTAAATAACTACTATTTAGTCTCTGAGTAATAAATATTTTAAATTTGTATTTTATTAGAATAAAAATATTAATTACTGCTGATTTTCTTCTTATAATAAACATTTTTACTTTATTATTTTTATTTCAAATACCCCCTCCAAACATTATAATGTTTGCGGATAATTTAATAATATAGTAGTTCATTATTCAAATGAAGACGTTCCAGCATAAAACAGATTTATTTAACATTATATTATTATAATGTGGATCCTCTCTATTTAATCCTCCTCATAATCAAGCTACAATGTCATTACCTACAAATGGAATTGCTGAAAATAAATTAGTAATAACTAGTGCCAAGAAAATAATATAATCTATAATTTATTATATTTAATATAATAACATAAATATTAATTTTATAATAAAAAAAATATTTATTTATTAATATAGATTATACCATGTATTTAATAATATCTATTCTTTATAAATAGTATACTTATTAATATTATAATTTTATATAATAATTATTATTATAATATATTAATATAAAACTTATATATATAAAATAATTAAAGTATAATTATTAAACCTTGTGTTATAATATAATATTATAAATTTTCTTCGAATAAACATTAAATATTATATAATTTCATAAAGATTAATTATATAATATCTATTATTGGTGTATTCTGTTGGGATAATATGTATATATTACCCACTGTCTTGTTACTTAATAATATAATTTTGACATGTTTTCAATAATATCGCATTATAATAATATAATAATTATTATAATACTATATATTTTATATATTAATAATTAATTAATTTATATTTTATACTAGGAATAATATAAGGTGATACAATTTTAGTTAAAATAGGTATAGATTCTTTTCATACATTAATAATATATTTATCATTATTATTATTAATAATAGTTGTTTTAATATTATATTTATTATATAATAAATATAGTAAATATTGAATATCTTTATAATTAAAATTATTTATAATGAAATTTAAACCTTTACCTAGTTTACATCCATCATCTATAATAAAAATAGATAATGCTAAAGGTGTTAAATAATTATTTAATGATTTAGGAATTATTTTTATATTATTATTATTATTATTATATCATTCATTATAGATATTATTAAATGAAGTATAAGTTCAAGTATTAAATTTTAAATATTGTTTAATTTTACCTTTTTTACATAATTTAGTTTTAATTAATGGTATATTACTATTACAATAACCTAAATTACTTAATAAATTATGTAAATAATATAAATAATTATTATTACAATATTCTTGTTCTAATACTATTATTGTTCCTTTATTATCTTTATTTTTTATTATATAACTATTTCCTAATATTGAACCATAAATAATTGATAAAATATCTATATTTAATGGACTTATATTATTATTAATATCTTTTTTCTTTGTTATATTTATAATATATTTATTCTTATTTATATTATTGAAAGAATTAATACTCCTTTTAATAAAATAATTAATTATATATGAATTAAATATAATTAATATTATATAAATTAATATTATTATATAAAATATATTTGAGGCGATATTTATATTACCTCAATGTGACAATTGTGATAGGTAGATCTTTACAGATTTTCCCCCACTCAGAACTGTACGTGCCACTTTCATGGCATACAGCTCAAACGATTTACTTAAATATAAATCATCCTATATTAAAGTTAGCATGCTTTCACATTAATCATTTACATTATAATAAATAAAAAATATTATATATATATTTATTATAACGAGATCTATATTATACATTACATATAATCATTCGCTTTTTTAATAGTCTTCTACCCACTTATTATATATTATAATTTCTATTATTATTAATTAATAATATTATATATAACTACCATATATTTATTATTATTATATATATATATATATTTTATATATGGAAATAATTGGGTTTATTAAGTTTGTATTATTATACTTTCATAGATTTCACTTAGGATTTTAACTTTATACCAATAAGTACTAACGTATATACATGTATCTTAGACAGAATTAGATAACTTACTCCTTATAATTTTATGTTTATTAATGATATTTTAAAATGTTAAATTGACTTTCGTTATCCTTATGAATCTTACTTATTATATTAAAGCTTCATACAAAATCATTACTAATAATGCATGTTTAATTAAGTATATATTATGTACTAATATAATCATTTCATAATTATATTTTTATATTATGGTTTGATATTATAATAATACACTTGACTTATCGCACTCTGTCCATAAACGCAACAGTAACCTAAGAAAGCTGTAGCAATTGTTAATACAAAAATGATAACACCTACATTTCATAATAGTACTCTTGGAGATCTATATGAACCATAGTATAAACCTTTAGCCATATGCATATACATAACTAAAAAGAAGAATGAAGCACCATTAGCATGTAAATATCTTAAGATATAACCATTATGAGTATCTCTCATAATATGTTCTACTGATGAAAATGCTAATTCAATATTAGATGAGTAATGCATAGCCATAAAAATACCTGTTAAGATTTGAATAACTAAACATAAACCTAATAATGAACCTATATTTCATCAATAACTAATTGATGATGGTTGTGGTGAATCAATAACATAACTGTTCACTAAACTTAAATATACATTTGATTTTCTAAATGCCATATATTTATTATATATTTAATATAATAACAATAATTAATTAATATTATTTAAAAAGATTAATTATTACTATCTATTATATTATATTATCTTAATAATATATATACTTATTCTTTATTTATATAAACACAATATATTAAACTATTATTATTGATTATTATTAATTTATTAATTAGCCCCGAAAGGAGCCCCGGCCCCCCTTAAGTAAATTATTATTTATGATAATTTATAATTTATTATATATAAATAGGGGGGGGCCGGGACCCCGAAAGGAGTATATCTATATTTCATAGTTATATATTATATTGAATATTTTAAGTATATATTTATATATATATTATTAATTAATATTTATTATATATATTTTTATTTATTATTTTATATATAATTATATTATAATATCATTATGTGATATTATTTATATATTGTTTTATTTTATTGTTAATATTTGATTATAATCTAATATTAACAATTATTTATTATTATGTATATATTAACTAATATTATAGCTAATATATCTTATTATTTAATCATTACTATATATCTTTATTTATTAAAAATTAATAATGATTATTATTATTATTATATTTATGTATAATAACAATCGATATTTATTTATTATTATATATTATATATATATATTATATATTTATATATATTTATTATTATTTGAATAACCTTAATCGGAATCGAACCGATATTATCAACATGAAGAGGTGATGTCGTAACCATTAGACGATAAGGTCTATATTTATTATTATAAAATATATTTATAAAAAAAATTATTAACTATTATTTATATTAGTTTATTTATTATTACTATTTTATATATTACTTATATTACTATAGTATAATCATAAAGATTAATACCTAAAGAAATTATATATATTATATTCAATATTATTCTATATATATTGATAATTTATATATTTATTATAATTACCTTAATCATATATTTATTTTATAATTAATTATTATTATTATTATTATATACATATATATATATATATTATAAGACTTTATTAATTAGATTATAATTAAATCTTTATTATTTATTTATTCATATTATTATATTTAAATTAATATACCTTTATATAGATTATTAATCACTCATAAGAAGTATTATTTATATATTATTATTCTTACTCTTTATTATTATAACATATTATATTTAAATTATATATATTATTATTATTAATATTTTATATTATTAAGAAAAGTTAAATATATTTATTATTATGACTTAATACATTATTTAATTAATATTATACATATTATATTTAACAATATATATGATAAGTTTTTATAAGATTAATATTATATATATTATAATTCATACTTTTATTTAAATATTTATATTTATATAAACATAAATACATTATATTTTGTATAATATATAAAGTTATTTATTTAATATCTATATATATTTATTTATTATATTATTTATAATTGATTATATATTTATAATAATTGTAATAATAATTATTAATATTATTCTCCTATTTATAATTATGAATATAATTATAAAGAATAATTATTAAGGTGTTAATAACACTATCTTTATTATTTAATATATATTTTAATTAATCTATTAAATATACTTAAAATAATGATTATATAAAGTATTAATGATATATTTTTTAATATTTAATTAAATTATTATAAATCAGTAGTAATAAATATTTATAAAATACTCCTTTCGGGGTCCCGGGGCCGTCCGGCCCCGGGGCTAATAATATATTTTATATATTTAGTATAATTTAGATATATTGTTATAAATTAATATAATATAAATAACCTCACCTAATATATATATAAATATATATATAAGGAGAGTACATACCTATTTATATTATATATAATTCTTAGATAATTACTATATCCTACAATAACTATATACTATAATAACTATATACAATATATAACTATATACAATAATAACTATATATTATAATAACTATATACTATAATAACTATATTCTATATATATAGATAATAATATGTTATAATATATATAATAATATACCCACAATTGGTAATATATAAAGTAACAATATATAATAGATAAATATTTAATAATATAATATACATTTATAAGAATAATGTATTTATAAATATAATATACACTTAAAAAAAACAATGTATTTGTAAATATAATATATACTTATAAAAATAATGTATTTATAATATAATCTCTATTATTACTATAAATTATTAATATTCTTATATAACTTTATAATATATCTTCTTAGTTAATACTTAATATTTCCTTAGTTTATACAATATAATATATATATAATTATAATTAAAATATAACTTTATATGTAATTTATATAATACATATATATATAAATATCTTTAATATCTTATTAAGACTTAAATATAATAATTAATACTTATAATATAATATTAATATTAATATTAATTAAATAATTAAATACAGGATAATAAATAATAATTAATTGACTTATAATATATTTAAATACTTAGATTATATAATACTTGATAAATATATACCTAATAATAAATAATATAATTACCTATACTATATATACAATAATAAATAATATAATTTTCTATTATGACTTAATATGAATATTATAATAATTCTATATTATAACCTTATTTCATAGATTTTTATTAAATAGTTATATATCTTATATAATACTTATATATAAATTAATTATATTACTAGAAGTAATATTATAATTAATAATTAATACTTTAATCTAATGGATGAATATATGAAGGAGTCTTAAAATATTTAAAGATATAAATAAAATATAATACTTTTATAATAATATAATAAATCATATAAATATTAATTATTCTTTTTTATATAATTTTTTTATTATAATAGAGATAAAATTATATAGAGAATATATTTTTATTAATAATATATTAATAAGTAAGATAAATTCTTTATAATCAATTAAATAGGGGGCCCATATGTTAATATATAAAATAAAGATTGTAAGGGCCCCAAATATAACTAAATCATATACATAAAAGATTATTTAAAGTAAAATTAAACATTATTAATTAATTAATTAATTATAATATAAATAATAATATATATTAATGATAATATTATAATATAAAGATAATAAACCCGCGGGACGAACCCAGCTAAGCTGGGTTCGTGCCCGCGGGGAATATAAAAGGTTTATTATTATAAACAATATGTTAAATTAAAAATTAAATAAATTATTGATAATATAATACTCTAATATCTTATAAATAAAGAATCTTCAGAATATAATTATATAATATATATCTATATATTAAATAAAAAGTATAAATAGTTATATATATATAGATTTTATTAATATTTAGCTTTTAATAAAGTCTTACTTGTTATATTATCACTCATAAAGTAAATTATTATTAATGATTATTTATTAATTTATTATATATAAATAAAGAAGAATTAGAAAAGTCATATATCTAAAGAAAGTATCAATAAAGTATTATTATATTTAGTCCCACGAGGAATAAGTATTAAAATAGAAAAGATAAAATTATTTAATGAAATATTATATAATTATTATAATATATTATATTTTATATAAAATTAAAGAAAAATATACATATATTTATTATATATTACATATATATTATTTATAATAATATTAAACATTATTTATGAATTATTAATTATTAAGATAATATTAGCTTATATAAGAATCTTTTAAGTTATTAATTATTTATTTATATGAGTATTATATTATTTATTATATTATTTCTTTATTTATTTATTTATTTATTTATTTATAATTAAGTATTTTATTATATATTAACATTTTATAAAATATTTTATAATATTAAGTAAAATTAAGTAAGTTTAGTTAAGCGGCACAAACCCAGCTAAAATTAGCTGGGTTTGTGACCGCGGGTACTATTATTAATATAAATCTATATATTCTATATTATATATTAATTAATTATATTATTTGAATTATTATTATTATTCTTTTTTTATTATTATTTTATTATATATTTCATATATTTTATATAATTTATAGTTTCCTTATGTAGGGGTCCCCATTATTATTTACCAATAATAATTATTAAAGGGACCCAGATATCTTCTTGTTCTCATTTATAATATTATTTATTTAGTTTTTATTTATTATTATATAGATATTATAGAATTTATTATATTGTTTATACTTTTATTTTATTAATTAATCATTATATTAATAATATATTACTCAATATATACAACCTCTCCCCTTGGTGAGATGGGGGTGTTACATCTCTTACTAAATATATTTATAACCCCTCTCCCCTATTTATATACTATACTCTTATAATAAAAAAATATAAATTTAATATATTTTATTTATATAGTTATTATTATTCTTAATAAAATTAATATAATCTAATATAGTCTAATTTATTTATAGTATATTTAATAAATATAATCAATTAATAGAATAGAATAAAGTAATATATATAATATTATTAAGCCCCGAAAGGAGTATTACTTTTTATAATTTTTATTATTTATATATATTATTTATATATTTATGATATAAGGTAATATTTAATCATTATTATTAATTATAATAGTGATATTTAAGTATTAATATTTAAAATAAAGTTTAAATTAATTTATTAATTATTTAAGAGTTATAATATTTAGTACATATTTATTATTATTATTTATAATTTATATTAAAAAATAACTACAAATTATATTTATATTATTAATAATCGTTTCGTACCGTCCAATTGGACGGTACGAAACGATGTAGTAGATTATTATATATCTATATATACCTATTATATACCTATATATACTTATTATATATATATTATCTATTTATATATTATATTTATTTATAATAATATTATAATTTCTTATAAACTCTTAGAATACTAATTATTAAAATGATATAATTATATTAATTATTAATGCATATAGATTTTATATTATTAATTATTTAATCATTATTTCACTATAGCCCCGGGCCCTCCGGGCCCGGGACCCCGTGAGGAGAATTTTATTAGATTTATTTATTAAGAATATTTTATATATTTTATATATTATTTAAGAATACATATATAAAACATTTCTTAATATTTTTTTTATTATTATTATTTTAATTATAAACTTTTAGATTATTATTCTTTTTTTTATTATTTTTCTTATTTCTTTATTTTTTATATTTATTTATATATTATTTCAATTTTTACTTCTTTTGGGGGGGTCCCCATTATTATTTTCAATAATAATTTTAATAGGGACCCGGATATTGTTTTGTTTTCATTTATTATTTTATACATTTAGTTTTTATTTTTAACTTTATACTTATTCAATTTATTTATTGTTTATCCTTTAATTTTATTATTAATTTTATTTTCTTATTTATAGTAATTATTAGTTATTTTATTAAATTTATTCTATGTACGTTGTTTATTATATTATTTAGTTTGGTTTCTAATCACCCGCCCCCTCCCCCTATAAATATTTATTACTTATATATTTAAATTCTAAAATAATTAATAATATATATTACTATTTTTATAGTTATTTAAAATATAATATTAACATTAAATATTAATATAATCAAAATAATATTATATAAACTTTATATTAAATATTCTTTATAATATAAATATTTATAAGATATAATATATAAAATTATAATAATTATAAGTTATATTCTATATATTCTTTTTATTTAGCCCCGGGCCCCCCCGGGCCCGGGACCCCGCTAGGAGTAATAAAGTTAAAGATATAAGAATTATATATATATATTAATTTATATTAAAGATTAGATAGGAGATATTATATTATAATAAGTCCTCATAATTATAAGTCTTATTTTATTATGAATTTATTTTATTTATTATAAAACTATTAATATTATAAATTACAGATTATTAATAATTATATATTAGTCTAAGTATTAATTCTTTATAATTATATATAAAAGATAGGAAAAGTAATAATGAATTATGATTTATTAAAGATTATAATAAGATATATATATATTGATACTATATAAGTTTAAATAAGAGTTAAGTTAATATTATATAAATATAATATAATAACACTAATTTAATTTAATTGTATTTAATTTAATTATTAATTAAATAATAAGAATTATAAATTATTAACAATAAAATATAAAATATAAATATTATAAAAAATATAATTTAATATTAATAAATAAAGATTATATATCAAAAGTATAATAAATAAAATATAATTATAGATAATAGATTATAATTATAATATATAATAATAGGAAAGAGATTATTATAATAAATAATTAATTAAAGGATAAATAAAGAAGATATTTTTTTTATTAAATAATATAAGACTTTAATATTTAAATATAATACTTTATAGATATTATTATATAAAATATATATAATAATAATAATTTAATTAATATAAAGGAGCCCGGCCCCCTGGGGCCGGGACCCCGATAGGAGATAGGAAAATAATAAATAATATTTTTAATATAAACTTATTTTATAAAAGCTATTAAATAGTTTTATTTATATAATATAATATAATATAGGATATAATATAATAGTCATAAGTAATATATGATATAATAACCATGAGTAATATATGATATAATAATCATAAATAATATAGGATATAATAAGATTATATAAATAAGATAGTATAACCTTTTACTAATAAATAAATAAATAAATAAATAAATAAATAAATAAATAAATAAATAACCCGCAATTGGGCACGAACCCAGCTTAGCTGGGTTCGTCCCGCGGGGGATTTATAAATGTTATAAAGTTAATAATTACTCCTAAACTAATAATTATTATTCATTTAATAAAAATATAATTTAATCATAATAATATTTTTAATAAATATATTAATAAATAAAAATAATATTATTAATATGTATATATATTAAATATAAATAATGATAAGAACTCTTAATAAGATTATATTACATAAAGATTAATAAAATATAATAAAAAGACTTAAATATTAATTATTAAATTCTCTATTTATATAATTAATGATATTATATAGAATAATTGTATTATAAATATATTTCATATATATTATAAATAATCCTTATAATAAATATACCCCGCAATTGGCACAAACCCAGCTAAGCTGGGTTTGTGACCGCGGGGATAATATAATATAATATAAAGAATAATAAATATATATTATAATAATTGACTACATCGTTTCGTACCGTCCAATTGGACGGTACGAAACGATTATTACTAATATAAACCTATTAAATAATAATTATTAAATAATAATATTAATAATATATAATGAATGATATAATTAAATTATATAATAATCTTATAAAATAATTAATAAATATTATAAAGTTATATAATAAAAATAAGAATTAATATATATATCTATCTATAAATAATAAAAATAAATATAATTAATATATATTTTATATAAATATAATGTATACTTAATATATAATATAAAGATAATTAATATTAAATATATGATATAAATATAATTAATATTTAATATATGATATAACTCTTTTTTTAGTTAAATTAATATTAATATAAATAAGAAATTAATAACTTCTATCGAGGCTAATAATTAAATTAAAATAAGAATTAATAATGAGATATTATAATTTAAAATATAAAATACTCCTTTTGGGGCTCCTATATAATATAAAGACTTAAATATTAAAGAATTATATTAACTCTTTCTAATAATTAATAATATTATATAAAATAATCTGATTTAATTATAAAGATATAAAGTATATAATAATAATACTTCTATCAAATGAGTTTAACATTCGATATATAATTAATATGGATTGTATTAGACTTATAAAATAATAACATAAATAATAAATAATTATATTCTCATATAAATATATTTTATTAAACTTGATTATTAAATTATTATATTTGTATAATATAATAATATTATATATTATATAAAACATATCTAAAAATGAATAATCTTTAAATATAAATATATATTCTTAATTTATATCTAACCTGGAATTAAATATTAATAATTCTATTATAAAACATATATAAAAATGAATAATATATTAATAATTAGATATAATACTTATGTCTGATAAAATTATAAATAATAATCATTTATTAGAAGGTTAAAATATATTATATAAAATAATATTATATAATATTGATATATTGAAATAATATATTAATAGAGATTATTAAAATATAGTATATTAATAAAAATTAATTACTTCTTTATTAATTCCTTTTATTTTATATTATTAAACATTAAATAAAATATTATATTCTCCTAATGTTAATAAATATACTTAATATATTAAATATATATATATATATAAATAAATATATATTATTCATATTTTTTTATAACTAGTATATAGAATATTAATATATAAATAAGAACATTATTATATAAATATATTACTCCTTTCGGGGTCCCGGCCCCCCCTTAAGGGGGGGCCGGGGCTCCTTTCAGGGCTAATTCTATAATAATTAATCTAGTCCATCTAGAGTAAATAATTATTTAATGATAATTTATGATTTATTATTAATTAATAATATAGATTATAAGAATATTATTTTAATATAATTGAATTATTATTTTTATTTATTAATAAGAATATTAATATTATTATTAAACACCTCATCAATAAAAAGTAACATATAAGAATAATCAGATAACATCTAAAACATGTAGGTAAATAATAGTAGTTTCATATCCTACGTGATGTCCAGCAGTTAAATGATAATTTCTTAATCTTCAATAGTTAACACCTAACATAGCAGCTAACATAACCATATGTAAGAAATGTAAACCAGTACCGGCATAGAATACAGAACCATAAACACCATCAGAGATAGTGAATGCAGCATTAGTATATTCGATATATTGACAAGAAACAAAAATAACAATTAATCAGAATGTAATTAATAAACCTGATAAAGCTTTATTTCTATTACCAGCAATTAAAGCATGATGACTATAAGTTACAGTAGCACCAGATGATAATAAAATAATAGTATTTAATAAAGGTAATTCTGTTGGTTGTACAGCTTCAATACCTACAGGTGGTCAACATGAACCTAATAGAACGTCAGGACTCATAGCTGAATGGAAATAAGCTCAAAATAAACCAGCGAAAATTAATACTTCAGATAATACAAACATTAAGAAACCTAAATTAATACCTTTTCTTACTGCAATTGTATGTTCACCTAAATATGTAGCTTCTGATACAATATCTCTAAATCATAAAATGGAACTTGTTAATAATACAAATAATGCTAAATATACCATATTTATATTACCAATATAACCATGCATTGTTAATGCTAGTGATAATGCTAATGATAATAATGCAAAGGATACTACAATTGGTCATGGTGAAGGCATAACCATATGAAATGGATGTTGTTGATGTCTACTTCTTTCTAAATGTGTCATAAATTTATTTATTTATTTATTATATATTATATATATAAATATAATTCACCTTATTATTACTTATTAATATATCCTAATATATATATAAAAAAAAGATATTATCTTATAAAAAAAACTTATATATAAATTGATAATATTTATTATTATTATATATATTACTTTATATATATACTTAATATTATATATTCATTTTATATTAATTATTATATAATAAAATTATTTTATATTTTAAGATTATATTATTATAATTATGTATATTATTTTAATATATTTTATATATTATTATATATATTTTAAGGGTATTAATTATATTATATATATTATTTATTATTTATATTAATTATTATTTAATATAAACCATTTATAATACCTGATATTATTAATAATATTTATTAAATATATATTATATCTAGGTTTAGGAAATATAGGGTTCGAACCTATAATCTTTCGTGTGTAAAACGAATGCTATACCAATTAAGCTAATCTCCTTAATAAAAAATATATTATTTAATTATTATACATATTCTTTAATATATATTATTCTCCTTTTTATTTTATATTAATAAAACTATTAATAATATTATCTTTAATATTTATATAATATATTATATACCTGAGAGAAGTTATTATATTATATTTAATTATAGAAGTAGTATAATTATTAATTTATTATATATTATTTATGAGTCCTGAAAGGAGTATTACTTATTATATTTATTTATTAAAATACTTTATAAGTAGTATATATTATTTTATATAATAAAAATTATTAATAAATTATATACAAATATTTATATATATATATATATTCATTATATATAACTTCTTTTATATATATTATTTAATGTTAATATTAATTTAATAGTAAGAAGTATATTATTTAATGTAAATATAATTTAATGGTAAAATGTATGTTTTTAGGTGCATATTATCTAAGTTCAAATCTTAGTATTTACATATATTATAAAAATATAAAATATTTATATAATTGTTATATTTAATATAATACAATATATTAATATTATTAATATTATACATAATTATTATTATTATTAAGTTTTTATTTATTTAATTAATTAATTAATTAATTAATATTTGCCTTTAATGAGAATCGAACTACATGTAAATAAATCTTCAATTTATCGCTTTACCACTAAGCTATAAAAGCTATAATATATATTATACTTATTATTACTTATATAAAATATATATGATTATAACTAAGATAATATTAATAAAATCTAAAATATTCATTTATATATATATATATTTATATATTCTTATTATATAAATAAAAATATTAAAGTTTATAAAAAATTATTAATAAATATATTAAAGTAATAAATTATTAAATAATTATATAATATAGGAGATTTATTTTTATTATGTTAAAATATAGTAAGGTATAATTAACTATTATTTATTTAACCATTATAATATTCTTTAATATATATAAAATATTATAATACTATCTATATCCTTTTTCATTTAATTAAATTAATTAATATTTATAATTTATTAAGAAGTATATATATTAATAATGAATAAAAAATATATCATTATAATTAATAAATATTATTATTATTATTTGTTAATAATAAATAACAATAAAATAAAATTATATTATTTAAGATTAAGTTTAATAATTAAATTTCTTATTATTTTATAGAATAAAAATATATAAAAATAAATAAAGATAATAACTATTAAATAATTAATATAAAAATAAGATAATACAAATTTATATTTATAATAGTATAATCCTAATAATTTGATTTATAATAAACAATGAATATATTATTATGTTATAATAAATATTAATAAAATATTATGTTATATTATAATATATTATATTGTAATATCATTAGATATTATTAACTATTATTTATTAGATAATATAAACAATTATTAATTTAATTATATAATATTAACAATTATTAATATAATTAGATAATATAAACAATTATTAATTTAATTAGGTAATATAATTATTATTAATTAGGTAATAAAACTTATTATTTATTTATTTATTTAATTAACTACTATTAATTAACCATTATAATATTCTTTATATATTAAAGAATATTATAATATTAGTTATATACTTTTTCATAAAATTAATTTAATTAATATATATAATTTATTTAAGAAATATTATATTAATAATGAATAAAATAATATTATAATAATTATAGTCAATATAAGAATATTATTATAATCTGTAAATAAAAATAATTAATTTAGGAGCCCCGTTATGAGCTATCTTTATAAATATTTAGTAAAATATATTTATTTATAAATACATTACCGTTTTTAACATATTTATCAATCATGTGTTTTGAACAATTAAAATGTAAACCGGCATTAACAAGTCCAGAGAATCTTATAATAAATAGATTATTTAAATCATATACATATACTCCTACACCAATAAACTTATTAGTTTTATAAGTTAAACTATTAAGTCTATATGATAAATACATATTATATAATGGTTTATTATTATTAATAATTTTATTATATAATTCAATATTATAATTAATTTTATTAGCACCTTTTTTATTTAAATTTCTAAGATGTTCAATATATTCTTGAATAACATTATTATTATTAATTTTATGTAAACCTTTAATATAAATATTAATAATAGACTGTCAATTTATAAAACTATTATATTTAATAGTATATCAATTTATACTATTTAATTTAGGAATAATAACATAATATAAAAAATATAGATTACTTATTGCTAAATTAATAACATTACATTTATTAAGTTTAGATAACTGAATTATATTATCTCAATTATTTAATAAATCTTCTTTAATAAATATAGGTGTACTATCAATAGGTTTTCAATTATTTAAAATATAATCTTTAATTACTTCTAATGTTTTCTTACTTTGTTCATGTTGTGAAATAAATAATCTACAAGAATTTCTTGTATTATTAATCAGAAATGAACCCTCAGCTTCTAAAAAACCTAAAATTCAATGATCATTTATATTATTATATGGAATTTCTATATTATCAATAATCTCATAATTATTAATTAATAGTTTATTTTTAATTAATTCTTTACTTGATACATTATTTATACTTTTAATTAATACTTCTCTTCATTTTATATAACTATAATATTTAATAGTTATACAAGGATATTTATCAAAAATAGGTAATAAATTATCATATATTCATTGTTTATTATAAACTGTTAATTGAATTGATAGTTCTCTAATACTAATATTATTAAGTATATTTAAATTATTTTTAATATTTTCTAAACATTGTAAATCATCTTTATGTAAATGGAAACCATATATTAATTTAAAACCATATTCTAGATTTTTTATATAAAAAGAACCATCTCCATCTGTAAAACCTACTAATCATTTATAAAAATTATCTATCTCTAAATTACTTATTTTATTTACACTATCATTTGTATCTTTTTGAACAATAACTAATTTATTATTTAAAGAAGTATTATTATGATAACTTCTTTTAATAATATTAGAGTTAACTCTATTAAGTTTAATGAAAGGATTAGAAAATAATACACTATTCTTATTTAATGTAAGAATATTATTATAATCATAATTATCTTTCTCTCTAAAAATTAGTTTATTATTAATTGTTAATAATAATAAATAAATATTAATTATTGTTCATTTAATCACTCCAAAAATTTGGGTAATGATACGGCCTCAATTTTAATCGGCATATTAGCATGGCCAGTTCCACACAATTCAGAACAAGATCCATAGAAAACACCTTCTCTTTGAATTAATGCGGAAACTTGGTTTAATCTTCCAGGAGTAGCGTCCACTTTAATACCTAAACTAGGAATAGCAAAATCATGAATAACATCTGCAGCTGTTACTACAAATCTAATATGTGTATCTACTGGTACTACAATTGAAGTATCTGTATCTAATAATCTTAATTGACCTTCTTCTAATAAATCATCAGGAATAACATATGATTCAAATTCTACTGTTTCACCACTATCATTAATAAAATCAGAATATTCATATTTTCAATATCATTGATATCCAATGGCTTTAATAGTCATAGCTGGTGAAATAACTTCATCACATAAATATAATAAAATAAATGATGGGAAAGCAATAATTAATAAAACTACAGCAGGGAAAATAGTTCAAATAACTTCAATAGTTTGTCCATGTTTAATATATTTATATGCAATAGGATTATTAGAATATGTTCTAACAATAGTATATAACATTCAAGATACTAAACCTAAAATAACAAATAAATAAAACATAATATTATCATGTAATTCTAAAATACCTTCTTGATTTGGTGTTGCTGAATCCTGAAAATAACATGCATATGGTGTTGGTACGTCATTTATAATGACTGTTGTTAATTGTAATCTTAATAAATCTAACATAAATCTTTTTTAACCTTTAGACTTTATTGTCTATTTTTAATATGTTAATTCTACTTATAAAAAAAATAAATAAAAAATATTAATACTTAAACCTAAAATATTTATATCATATTAATAATTTATCTCTTAATATATTACATAAATATCATATTAATAATTTAATCTAACTTAATATATTTATAATTACTAATATTTAATAAAAATTATTATATTATTATATCTTATTTTTTATATACTTTTTATATATATCTTTAAAAGTATATTATTACCATATTTAGAAATCTATTTATTAATATATTTAGAAGTATATTATTAGTATATTTATTAGTTTATTTAGAAGTATATTTATTAGTATATTTATAAGTTTATTTAGAAGTATATTTATTAGTTATAGAAGAAGATTATTATATTTTATTAAATATTTATTTATATATTGTATTATATATTCTATTAACTATTTATTATTTAATTATTAAATATTTATTTATATATTCTATTATATATTTATAAGAATATTATTAGTACCGGGTCCTTAGGACCCGGATACATAAAGTAGATTATTAATATATCTTATATATTATCTATTAATAACAATATTATTTATTTATAACAATATTATTTTATTATTTTATTTATATATATTATATTATCCCCGCGGTCACAAACCCAGCTAAGCTGGGTTTGTGCCGCGGGGTATATTTATTATATTTATTTATATTACTTGTAGAAGGAATTGAACCTTACATTATTTATTTATGAGACAAATGTTTTAACCAATTAAACTATACAAGCTATTATATCTATATATTATTAATAATTTATATCTTCTTTAAATATTAAAAATATATTATTATATATTCTATTATTTAAATAATTAATTATTATTATATATTGTATTATATTATATATTATATTATATTATATATAGATATTATCGTCCCCAATAGGAATTGAACCCATCTATTCTCATTAACAGTGAGATGCTTTAACCGATAAGCTATAAGGACATATATTATTAAATAAAGTTATATTAATATAAAATCTAAGAATTATTATATATATTATTTTATTAATTATTATATCTTTTATTATATTTTATTAATTTATGAAGGGAATAGGAATTGAACCTATGAAGATCTAAATCATTGAGTTTACAGCTCAACTCCAACTACCAACATTGAAAATCCCTCCTATATAAATATATTATATATTATATATATTATATATTATTTATTAAATATATATATAACTTCTTAATTATTATTATGATATATTAATCATTTAAATATATTGTTATTATTAGAATATACTTTAAGATATATTAAAATATAAAATAAGGACATATCCTATATATTTATATTTCAATATATTATATATTACTATTATTATTATAAATTATTAAATATACATTATATTATATATAAATTATATATATTATCTCTTTATTAATAAATATTAAATATTGTATTGTATTATATTAAATTATATTATATATCTATTAATAAATATAGTATATCTATTAATAATATTGTATAAAATTATATATCTATTAATCATATTATATTATATAAAATTATATTATATTATATTAGATTATATTATTATAATATAGTAATTATTGAATATATATTATTATAATATAGTAATTATTGAATATATATTATTATATTTAATGAAACTAACAGGGATTGAACCTATATTTGTACCTTATCAAAATACTATTCTAACCAATTGAATTATAGTTTCTATTATATCTACATATGTATATATTATATAATATTAATATTTATATTATATTTATATTATCTTTATAATTATATTTATATATATTATTGGAGTTAATGAGACTTGAACTCATATTAAATGCATGCAACGCAGTCGTTCTACCAAATTGAACTATAACCCCTAATACTTAAATTATATAATCTTATTTATTATTATTAAATATATTCTTAATTAATAAATTAAATTAAGTTAAATTAAATAAAGAAGAATGTATATTATATATTATTAGATATTCTTTAGATAATATTAACACTATACATTATTACTTATAATAACTCTCTTTAATAGATTATTATAACATTATAAAAATATTAATAGTATAATATCTATATATTTTTTATATAATATTATTAAAACATTAATAGTATAATATTTATATATGTTTATATAACATTAATATTTATTTATTTATTTCTTTATTATTATATATAATTATTATTATATTTTATTGTATATATATGAATAAATTATTATATATTATATTGTATTATATATATGAATAATTATTAAGTATAGTATATATGATTTTGTATTATATATAGAATATCCTATAGGATTTGAACCTATATAATTAGATTCGTATTCTAATATTTTACCATTAAATTAAGGATATAAACGGAAAATATGAGATTCGAACTCATAAGAATTTACAATTCAATTACTTAGCAAATAATCTACTTTACCTATAGTTAATTTTCCTAATTAATATATATATTAATATATATAAAATATATATTTATAAATTATTATATAAATATATGATCTTATCTTATCTTATCTTATTTATCTTATCTTATTTATCTTATCTTATTTATCTTATTTTATCTTATTTTATCTATTAATATAAAAAGTATAATATATTTCATTAATTATTATTATTATTATTAATATGATATATATTATCATATTATATATATGAATTAAGTAATATTATAAAAGATATTTAATATAGTTAGGAGAATTAAATAAAATATTTATATTGATTATATTAGTTTATTATCAAATATTTATATATGTTTATTATAATTAGAGTATTGAAGAGAATATTATACTATATTATAATTATATTTAAAATATTAACGAATTAATATTATTAAAGTATTTATAAGGATATATATATATATATACAATATATTAAATATATAACATATAGAATAAATGTATTACTCCTTTCGGGGTCCCGGGGCCGTTCGGCCCCGGGGCTGATTAATATTATTTAAATCAATGTATTAATTATTAACGAATCTAATCAGATTTGCACTGACATCCTCCATTATGACAAAATGGTACTTTACTATTAAGCTACAGATCCTTTATAATAATCTTTATATTAAATAAATATATATTATTTTATAGATAGCGAGAATCGAACTCGCATTCAATGTTTGGAAGACATCCAGTTTACCAATTAACTTATATCTATTATTTATTATTATATATATTACTCTCTCCATGATTTGAACATGGAATATTAATATTAGAAGTATTATGCTTTAACCATTAAGCTAAGAGAGCTTATTATTAATATTATATTATATTATTATGAATTATGAGAATAGCTGGAGTTGAACCAAGCATGGGTTACTTAAAAGATAACTGTTTTACCATTAAACAATATTCTCTATATATACCTTTATATATAAATATTTATTTAATATATAAATATATTTTATAGCCCCGTTAAGAGGTATTATATTATTTATTATACATATTGTTATATCTTTATATATATATATTCATTATTAATTAATTAATTAATATTCATTAATAAAGTCTTATATTGTTAATTATTTATTTTTAAGTATAAGTATTATTATTATTATATATTATTTCTTATAAAATATTTATTATTATGATAAACTTATATTATATATATATGTAATTTAATATATTATATGATATTATATTATATTATTCATTATATATATTATATTACTCTATATTATTTATTTTATATTAGTCTATAACTTAATAAATATATTACTAAAGATAAATTATTTATAGTATTAATAACTATATTAATCATTTATTATCATTAAATATATATTATTAATTATTAATTATTATTATCATTTATATTGAATCGGTTTGATTCGAACAAACAAACTCCAAACTCAAATTTTGGTAACTTACCTATTAGTCTACGACTCATTAATATATATATATTATTTATTATTATATATATTATTGCTATTTAAAGGACTTGAACCTTCATACTGTAAAGTAATACATCTTAAGAGTATCGTGTCTACCAATTCCACCAAAATAGCTTATTATTTAGTATTACATATCTTTAATAAATTAAATTAAATATAATTAAATCTTTATTAAATATATTATATATATATTTTTATTATTTTATATACTTATAAGATTATATATATTATTACTTATAATACATTTTTATATAAATCTATATACAAACTTAATTAAAATTATATAAATTTATTAAAAAGAAGATTATTAATTTATAATATATAGAATAAATGAATGAATGAATGAATAAATGAATGAATGAATGAATGATATTATTAATATTATTTTTTATATACTTTTTATAGATATTTATATTATATTATTTTATATATATTTTTTATAACCCTGGGATCCCACTAGGAGATATACATATTTATATTTATATTATTTATAGGGTGAATACTGAGAATCGAACTCAGATTTAACGCACCACAAGCGTATTTTCTACCATTGAAATATATTCACCTTTATTTATTAATTAATTAATTAATTAATATACATATTATTATATTTTTATATTATTTATATATTTATAAAGAGATGAAGAGAATCGAACTCTTAATAAGTAGATTTGCAATCTAATAGTTTAACCTTAAAACAACACCTCCTTCTTATGTATTCAATAAAATATAACCTAACTTTATTTATATATTATTTATAATCTCTTATAATATATTAATTAATATGATCTTATTATATTATTTTATTAAATATATTATATTGTTAATTATTTATTTATATTATATTATATTATATTGTTAATTATTTATTTATATTATATTATTTAATTATTTATATCTTATTAAGAATATATAAAGATGTTTTATATAAATATTATATATATTTTAGATATAGTTTTAATTGAATTATATATATTTAAAGAAGGAATATATTATTAAGATTTAATATTTTATATTATTATATATATAATGATATATATTATTAATTAATAAATCATATTATACATTTATTATCATTATTTATTATTATTTGTTGTTATATTAGGGATTTGAACCCCAAACCTTTCGATTACAAAACGAATGCTCTACCAATTGAGCTAATATAACTATATAATTAATTAATCCTCCTCTCGGGGTCCCGGTCCCGTCCGGGACCGGGGCTAAATAAAAATTCTATTAATGTTATTACATATTAATTAATATATATAAATATATCTTTAAATTATTTAATCTCATATATAAATTATTATATATTTATTATATAGAATGTATATTATATTATAAATAATATTATTATTATTAAATTAAAAGATAAAATACTCATGAAGGATATATATTTATTATTTTATAAGATTTTATATATTATAACAATATATTAAAATACTCATTATATTATATTATATTATATAATTAAAGTAAAGAATTAATATTATTAATACTTATATTAAATTTTTATAAAAGTATTAAAAAGACATATAGATTATATATTATAAATAAGTATTAAAAGATATATAGGTTATATATTATAAATAAATATTAAAAAGGTATATATAGATTATATATTATAAATCATATTATATGATTATATAAATAAGAATATATGAATATATAAATATAATTATATTATTAAATAATTAGTAGTAAAAGGGGGTATAGAATAATAGATTAGATATTATATAGATAACTGATAAATTAGTATTTTATTAATATTATATATTAAATATATAAATAATATATAAAACCTATTAATTAAACATATATATATAATATATATGAATATTATTTAAATTTTAGTATTAAATTATCAGATAATTATCTTATTAAAACAACTTCATATTTAATATGTATTCAATATTTATTTATTATCAACTTAGCTTATCTACTATGACAATTAATTATAATATAAACTAATATAGATAATATATATAGAAATTAATTAATTAAAATATATATTATAGAATTATCAATAGATACACCATGGGTTGATTCATTATGGTCCTTGCGTACTAATAATGAGATTTAATTTGATAATATTTCCTTCAGCAGATAGGAACCATACTGATTCACATCGTATTTAACCCAACTCACGTAACATTTTAATTGACGAACAGTCAAACCCTTCTTAGCTTTTACAACCAAGAGGAAATGTTGAGTCGACATCGAGGTGGCAAACATAACTTACAATATCTACTCTTTCGTTATATTACCCTGTTATCCCTAGCGTAACTTTTATTCGTTATCAATAACCTTTACAATTAGTGTTATTTGTTCATTATGCCATACTTACGTACTTGTTTCACTTGTTTGTGTTACAATTATCGCACAGTTATACCATTATATTATTTAATTAATTTTCTATACTAGAATAGAATTTATTATTGTTTTCCTTACAATTTTACTGTACATATTTTTATCTATTACTTAAATATATTCAATTTATAATTAAATTAATAAATATAAATATAAATATATTTAAATTTATAATTAATATATATAATATATATCATTCTTTTATTCAATAATTTTATATATTCATTTATGGACTTATTCAGATACTTTTGCTGATAATGACGCCCCATCAAAACTACCAATTAGAGATTGTCTCTTATTTATATTATTATATATAAATTAATATATATATATAATATATTACTTAAGAATTATTTATCTATTAAGTTTAATATAATAATTATATTATATTATTTTTATTTTTTATAAGATTAGAATTATCATTAAATTATAATAAGTATCTCATTAATATCTAAACGATTACTTATAAATATATATTTTATTATATATTTTATAGGATTACTTAATATGCTGAATATAATAAATAATAATTCGATCTATCTAATTACAGTAAAGCTGCATAGGGTCTTTCCGTCTTGCTGAAGGTACATAGCATCTTCACTACGATTTCAATTTCACTTAGCTTAAAGGGGAGACAGTTGTTGTATCATTACGTCATTCATGCGGGACCTCAATTATAGGCCAAGGAATTTCGCTACATTATAACCCTCATAATAAGGCTGCTATTTACCTAAATTTAATTATATAATCGTTAAACCATATAATTTATATATTAAGCATGGAGCAGAGTTCACACCTTATACTTAAACTTATCGTTTCTGCAAAGTGCGGTGTTTTTAGTAAACAGTTGTACAACTTTGTTCTTATTACTCTTTATTGACTAACTTTAGAGCTATTTTTGCCGAGTTCCTTCCCTTTAATTATCTAATTCACCTTCATATTCTCTACTTACATACCTGAGTCGGTCTACATTACGGTATACACTAACACTTTTCCTGATCTTTATTAGTTTATATAATAATATATATATTAATATATATACTTTTTATAATTATAAATGTTTTAATATTTATATTTTAAGATATTATTTTATTAGTATAGATTAACCCATCTTTAATATATTTTTATTCATAATTTAATTAGGGGCCGTACTTTTATAGTTAAACCTTATGTTTTAGGTGAAAAGGTTTATACCTTTTTTTCGTTACTCATGTCAGCATTCTCTATCTAATTATTATATATATTAATTAATAACTAATATATTCTTTCATTAAATGTTCTATTACCATATTATTATTATTATTTAGATTAATAATAATATTTAGATATTCAGTTAAATAATTCTTATTATTAAGATCCGTATATTATCTATTAACAAATATAAATATATTATATACATATATTTGATTTTAAATATTATTTTATTTATTATAAATCAGTGCATTGTTACATGTTCATTAAAAAGTGGTTATTGTCAAACCCATTAACTGATTATATTATAATATTTTAATATTTATTTCACTTATTATTTATTAGGAACTTTATATCTTAATCTGGGCTGTTTCCCTTTAGATTATTTACCTTATCGCACATAATCTGACTCTTTATTATTTATAATTAAACATTTCGAGATTTAATATTATTAATAAAACTTTAATAGTTCCCCAATATATATTAATTGCTGTACCGTTCTTTATATAATATATTATAGAATATATTATATAATAATTATTATTTATAAAGGCTATACTTACATATATTTCATAGAAAACCAGCTATCTGCAAACCAGATTTGTCTTTCACTACTAACCACAATTAATCAGATGATATTGCAACATCAACCTGTTCGATCGTTTACCCATCTTATCATAGTTAGATCGTTTGCTTTCGGGTCAATTAATATTAATTAAATATTACATATTATTTTTAAAATATATGTATTATTTATATATTTTTATATATATATTATTTTTATCTATTTATTTATAACTTATTAGTTTTACTAATATTAATTACTTGCTGACCCATTATACAAAAGGTACATCATTAATATAATTAATATATTTATGATTGCTTATAAAATAATCATTTTTATACTTTCCCTTGCGGTACTTTTTATACTTATTAATAGTATTTAGTCTTAGAATTTGTTATCCTATTTTCTTACATATTTATTACATAATACTTATTTAGACTATATTACTTTCTCTCACCAATACTTATAATATCTCTGTTGATTTATTTTCCTTAAGTTACTTAGATGTTTCAGTTCACTTAGTTCTTATTTATTTATAATATATATTATTAATATATTATTTATTTAAGGTTTACCTTTAGGTTTTAAAATTAATTGTTATTAATTTATTAGTAACCTAATTCTATTAATAGTTTAATATCTTAATTATAAAAAATAATTAAAATATATTCTGTATTCCATGATTATCTCTTTAAATCTATATAATAAATATTTCAAATCTATTATTCTATCTTTTTAC